GCAGGCAGCAGAGATCTAGTCAGGTTAACTGGTCGGCCTAAAAGCTAAGGGCGCGGCCTATACTATATATAAGCGGGCTTATCGGGGAGCTTATTGACATAGGGGACTAACTGATATGCCATCGGAAGAAGTGTCATTCTCTTGCCCTGATCTCAATAAAGACATTAGCCTTGTACAGGGGCGCGCAGCGGGGATAGACTCATTGGTCCTGTTAAGAGGTGGTCAATTGCCCTTTCCATGCTTTCACTACTTGGCTTGACGATAGATAGCACACTTAAAGCACACCTATCTGTCATTTCGAATAACTCCTTTGTACAGTCATTTGCATTTGCGCCATTGAAGGGCTAACTAAAGCGCCTTATACCTTCTATATTGGCAACCACTAAGACTGAGTCTTTCTCTTTGGGCAAAGGAAAAGAGCTTGAGAATTTCACGAGTGGGATCAAGGGGCGCGCAGCGGGGTCTTCCTTCTGTTCTTTGTGGCAGGATATCCGCAATGGAAGCAGTTGTAGTGGTTTTAGATAGCGGGCCATGCAAGTTAGCCATTTGACTGAAAGGCATTTGTATGCCAGTTTCAGTGGTCAACTCATTGAATACTCAAATAGGTTGAGTCACCCTTTCAGAGTGTATAGTGCGCTTGGACGCAAGTTGGCCATGCCTGAAACATAGTAAAGTAACACATCCACTAAATGCAATGCAATCAGGAGAGGGAAAGCGAAAGCTGTGCTTTCCTGTCACTACTCTTTGCTTTCTTTTACAGTGCTCTGCCAAAGAACCGGAAAAGGCCGTGAGCGTGAGTACGAATCTCCTTCGTAGTAGGCCCTACAGGGATTGGTTACGAGGACTTACTGATTCAGTATGAATGAACACTGCTACTAGTTCGATTTTCACTAACCCCGGAGCGCTAACTACACTATTTTCATCTCTTTTTTCTTTCAATGGCTGCTATATGTCTAAACAGGAGGAGGAAGATCTCATTTGTCCAATCCACCTCACAGTGTCCTTCTTTTGAACGTGCATAACCTATATTCTATCAAAGGTCCTGGGGAAACGATGGAAATGCCCTCCTTTTTCCACAAATAGATAAGTTTTTGTTCGGATCTTGATTTCCTAAGTAGCCCAGTGTCTTTCGTGTGGTACAGCCGGAAATTCCAGCAAAGGAATGTTGATGTTTACTCATGATTGCATCATTTTGGAAGGGTTATTTAGGATTATTGATACGAAACGAACGAGGGGCGCACAGCGGGGACCAGTTGATCGAGAAGCAGAGTGAGTAGGGGTAGCATTCCTTCGCCCGGTTCCAGTCCCAGTGATTTATCCAGTTGACTCCAAATCAGGAGCACCACCGGCTATAATATAAGTAGTGACCCACCAGCCAACACTAGATAAGTCAGCCATTTCTCGCTACTATACTAATAAAAGGCCAGCAGCCGTTGATTCTTTGGAAGCAGATCCTGCAGATTGAACAGTCGACCCAGATTATGCGTCACATAGATTATGCTATAACGAAAGCAGTCTTTGAAGAGTTGATGCCGATGAAGCAGTCGATTCAGTATTCCTACCAGCCAAGATATAGACCCAGCCTTAGTTTACCCATAAGCAATTGACCAAGTTGATTCAGTCGCCTATAGAGAAGTAGGGTTAGGGTAGGGTGCAGCCCCGTATCGGCGCATTTGTCAGGGGATCCGGTTACAGATAGAGATAGATACATATATAGATATCTAGCAGCATCACTAGTAGCATATCCACCAGCAGCACTCAGAGTATAACCATCAGTAGAGTGCCCAATAGCATACTCGCATATATCAAAACAGCAGTAGCAATCGTTGATCCAGTTGAAGGGAAAACATATGGATCTCTTCCTGTAGCTTTTGATAACAATACCGAACATGGGAACACACTGAAATGCCAGGGTATAGGCTTGCCCCGAAGAAGACATGAGCTCTGAAACGTCGAAAAACGAGAGGTAAGGTAGTAAACTAGGCGCTTTTTCTCGGGCGGGTTATACTTATCCTGCTACTGTTTTGCTTAATCTGACTCAGGAACCGGAACAGGTCCATTAAAAGGGACTGCTGCTTGGTCAACGAAGTCAACTGCTTCTGCTCAGGATCTTCAACCTCAAAACGAATCTGCTACGCGATCAACTGCACCTGCCTATATTCCAACATGCAGAGTGGCAGAGAGAACATAGGAAGCATAGGGGCACCCTAACGATGAGCAATATGGCGATAGAATCCCTGCGCTGGATGCTGCTATGGCTCGAGACCTTCTAATGAAAGAAGACATTCTCTTAGCCCGCTGTCGTCTCAGGGCTCGTCAATCAATCCAACAGGCGCTCTTGAAACTACAACTCTTCCAAGGCCGAACAACTAATCTCTACACCAGCAGTTGACCAAGTCAATGTGCCGCATTTGACCATTATATACATTTCTCGATTTGTGGCGCATTGAGAAAAGATATGTGATTGGGCCAGTCGCAGTTCAAGATCGAGATGGAGATACAGATGAAGATACGGATCCATACCCAGGTCGAACCAAGGATCGCTATCGGAGAATCTGACTTTGATTGGAACCAAAGATGATGCTCAAGAAACTGCTTGCTTTGATGCTTCCACTCGAGAAACTGCCTCTTTCTTTGCTACCTATGCCTATACTACCCTTATGCAGCCCGTGTTTATGCTACTAGTGATGGTGCTGCTGCTGCTGCTGGGCAAGCTGGTTCTATAACTGGAAGGGAGGTTACTGATGGAAGGGAAGTTGCTAGCCCTGAAACTAGCTCTGCTACTGAAGCCCCTGCTGCTGGTTCAATAGGTGGTGCTGTTGTTGGTAGCTATGCTAGGTCCCCATAGAGATAGAGGGCTGGATCTACTACAAGATATCCAACCAGGTTATGGGTAAACAAAGCTACTCGCTCTGGTTCAACTGATTCTGGCTTTTAGCCACAAAAACTGGATCCCACCTCTGCCATTGATGCTGGTTGAGAAACTAATGACTCGACAGAACCACTCATTGTAGAAAAGAAAGAACGCTGGCAACAGAGCAGTTCAAAATGCATGTGTTCTTAGTCATCAATTCGCTATGTTTTGTCCATAAACAACCTGAAGGTAAGCACATAGAAGAGCTATAGTCACTTGATGCCAATGCAACAGAACATAGTACATACGATATTAGTCGTAAACGAGGGCAAAGTCAAACATACATTTTCTTACAAAAAGTCAAACATAGTATATTCAAAAAGTACTACCCAACAACAGAACAGACTCTATATGATCTATTTTTTCAAGTACTCTATATGATAAGCTCCTTATAAGATGAAAGTTTGAAGTGCCTAGGTCGGTGGTAGTCATTCCGGTGCTTCTATTGACTTTCTTGCCTGTCTTCTGTCTGTTTCCAAATCGGATGTGGGAATTGAATATGAAACGAGATCGGCCTTAGAAAGCCCTATGGCAAGTTGAGAGGGAAGATTTGCTATCCTATACAATAGTAATAGTATAGTACTTCGTGCCTATGCCACTCCCCAATTTGAGTCACGGGCGGTAAAAACAATTGGCTGATGATAGTACTTTCCCCGCTGCGCGCCCCTTCTTCTCCTTCTACTATGAAACCTATTGTTCGTGGATTAAGGCTGTTCCCTTTCTTTCCGTTAATGAAATCTCTCCTGCCTCTTATTTTCTTTCGTCAGTCGCTGTCCCTCTTGGTCAAGTTGAAGGTCATATTTTCCCTGATTCAAGATATCTAAAGTGCTAACTGGGCATATTCCTTCTACGGATGCCTTCTATTCAAAAACCGATCCGCAAGTCCCACTGCGCGTTCTTCCGGGCATTCGATTCCGAAAGGCTAATTGATGCCACCTGCCCCGAGGCTCGTCTTTCTACTCTAGCAGCAATCATTCCCTCAACTGTCCGGAATCCTCTTCGTGGGTATCTAATGCTAGAAGTTCGAGCAGATAAGGCGACCTCCTTCTCTTCCGAGTTGGCATGAAGCCTATTCTGTTGATTCACTGTGCATCTTCGATTCGACTGATGTCAGACTTTCTGATAAGATGCATAACCCTCCCCCAGTTGAGAATCTAGAGGCATCAAGACCGCTTCCACCCCCTGGCGCAATTCTAATCTAAGGCCTTAATCCCCGGGCTGTCGCATTGCTTTGGATGCTTCCTAGCAGTTTCAGAATCCGTAATCGGATGCTATCGAGGAAGATGAAATACATGGGCAGAATCCTCTCTTCATCTTAATGCCCAGGTTGGCGATCCTGCTTCTCGCCCATTCCAAATACTCTTTGTCGGCAAATGGCTGAATTCCTATTTTCCTATCCAGCGGTGGAATTAGAAGCTGCTCACTATTGCCAATGGCTGTCCACTTCTCCGAAAGATTTTCTTCACTTGCACAAACCTCCCTCACATGCAGTGGAATTAGTGCCCTAGTTCGCCTAGCCTCGATTCACGTCGCAAACATTTACATTGACTCCCTCACAGGGGCACGCAGCGGGGAGGGAAGGCAAGGAAATCGCGTATAGAAGTGGCGGTCTCTCTGACACTAGGCACATAGAATAGGCGGAAGCGCCGCAGCTCTCGAAGGAGAAAGAGAAGGAGCGGGCATGATCAGATAGTTTTGAAGTCGAGATGGAGCACAGTGAACCAATAGTCAAGAGTCAATTTTCAATAGATATGTATTCGTTGATCTTTGAGTTCTCCTTCCTTACTCTGGCTCACCACCTGCTTGGGAATGAATAGGTACATACACATAGGCTGATTCACAAGTTATCCAGTTGGTATCTATAGGTCCAGATAGTGCGATAGGTGCCGTTTACTACGAACTTGGACTTTGTGTGCTCTCAACGCAACGCAACATTAAGTAACTACGTCAGGTCCGCTCCTTTCTGACTTTCTGGGATGAAAGCAAGTCTTCTTCCCATTGGTGAGATTGGCTGGTCCCCCTCCTTTTTGATTTGCCCAGCTAGCTTGGGAAAGGAAGAATTCAAGTGCCTTAGGCTGCCTACGCCAACTATTTCAAAGAAGTGAGATGCCTATTCCAAAGAAAAGAACATCAAGCACTGAAAAGCTGGAACTACCCCAGTTAGACCTAGCACGACATTACCTATACCTGTCTGCTGTAACGACTAAAGCACTTATGACATCTATGGGAGTAGGCCTAGGTATCTCTTATCTGATTGTCCATCCTTCCCCGCAGCCCCCTATTGGTCTTTGACTTCCACCGATTCCCGGGTCAAAAGGTTAGTGGCAACACCACCATTCGAAAGAATGAGCACCTGTCATGCACGAAAGGAGCAAGCTGGCGGACTGATTTCGCAGAGGACCAAGAACCTCCAATTCCCCCCCTGCTGATCCCGGTACGGAAACAGAAGTTATCCGAACCGAGCACTTCCCACAGGAGAACCCGAGTGAAACCAGAGAAGAGTTCGCTTTCGAAAGACGACAATGGCAAGTCTCAATCAACTGTCATTAGATCAATAGTAAACAGGAGATTGCTTTGCGTATCACGGATCGAGCACACAATACAATAGAATGCTCGAACTACACTCTCCTAGCATCAGGCCTATGGTCCATCCAAGGGCATCGATCGCAGTAATCTGCGCCTTTATCAGATCTTCAGATAGACAGAATTCGTCGTACACGCTTAGCCATCTCACCCGAGGGACCCTTCCCCATAGTCCCGGCATTTCTAGTTCCGGCAAACCAAGGCACGAAAGGAAGCATTCTCGATCAAGACCTAAAAGCACACTTCACTAATCCCTCGAACTGGCATTCGAGATACCCAAAGCGCCAGGAAGGCACTCGCTAGCCTAGTTGTTGGTGAGAGCTCCCGCTCTTGAGTGGACTGAACAAAAGTACACCACTCAAGCCCGAAAATCAGCTCTTCTATTTCAGGCCCCTACGGAATAGGAGGGGGTTGTGTGTGCTAGCTCTCCCAGTCTAAGTCATCAGAAGAGAAGCTGATTGCTCGTCAAATGTAGCCTGCCCACATAGAGCTTGTGGGTCCCGTCAGATAATTCCGCTGGTATACTTAGCACCAGTGGAATGACATACTGATGGAGTCTACTCCTGGTGTGGGGCGAGAGAGACGACACAGAGTCAAACACCTCAAGAGGAAATGTAACACACAACTTTTCACACGCCTTGAGAAGACAACAAAAAATGCACTTCGTACACACTTTGATGCGGTATCAGCTGTTATGCATTTGTCTCCTAAATTGCTGTGCACAGGTGTCGATGAAGAAGAACGTTTTATTGATTAATTTATTGATAAAATCAAAAACAATACGGATATACTAGCAGACCCTTCAAATTACACTCCACATCATTCAACCGCATATAAAGATGAGGCTTTTTGTTGAGGGAAAAGAAAAAAAGAAAAATGAGTGAGAGACAGCTCAGGGGATTACATAAAAAGGTAGAATCCATGACTATGTCATATGACAAAGAGAGTATATACAAGTGTTCAAATCAATTAGTTGACTTATTGATTATGATGACTTATCTTTCAAAAACTCACTTTTATCGATATCAGATAATCAACAACTGACTGAAAATGAGATTGAAATTGTGAATTAGATGGATACTTATACCTTAGAGGGTCTCGTTATTCAAGTGCTGGCATTACTTTTCAATATAGTCTCACCTTCTACCGGTGTGAATGCTGCTACTATAGTAGATCAGTTATCGCATTACTTTGATTTCCATACCACAATTATTGGTCAACGAAGAGTGAAATGTAAAGATAAGGATGACACAGGAAATAATAAGGAGGGTACTGTTCCACCAGAAGAGAAGGAGACTGTTGATGAGCCAGAATGAAATGTCTCGGTAGGTTAGAGTATTTCACTAGATAGCAACGGGCATGTCACGAGCTGGATTCAATCAAGCCCTGGAATACCATCTTCTTACTTATGGGATGAATCTTTTGAAATCTATTTACCACCAGCAGCTTACTCTGGGCATTTAGTCCTTACTCCTTCCGGCAACAGCGCTTACTTCTATGACACCACCACCGGTACCGGTTAGGAGAGCAGCTTTTTGCCTACTTCTCTTCCTGAAAGTCCCAGAGCTGATGAAATAGCTTTTCTGTCTTCTGATTCAATTCCATCTGCACCTTACACCAGCAAGAGATATTTATGACTCGTCCATTAACAAGGCAAGAGCAAGACAGTCCACACGATAGCTCATTCGTTCCGCCTAGAGAGAAATCTCGGGTCAATAGCGGCGAGGCAGAGAAGGCGGGTATGGTGAATAAGAGAAGGAAATGACCGCGGTGGTAAGCCTGAATCGAGTAAGCACTAATCAAAAGTTCCGAGCACTAAAGGAACTACGGCGCGTTCCGAGCTATAGAAGAGGGGAGAAGGAGAGAGAATAGAAGCTTCTAACGGAAAAACTGGCATCCACTACTAGCAGTCCTGGAAATATCAATATGGGAAGATAGGCTTCCCAGCTTCAGCAGGTGTTATTTCATAGGCTACGGCTAGGAAGGAGGGGGGAAATCGTATGCGTAGGGAGGCTCACTTTTCTCTTTGACTTTATCTCCCATAGGTGGCTCGCTCCACTACTTGACTTGCAAGGTGAGTTCATCAAGTCCTCCTTGACCCTTCGTGCTAAGCTAATCCCATGGCCGTGAAGCAGTATGAATTAATACCAGCCAAGGTCCGTGCTCTGACATTCCGCCCATTTCCAGATAAGACTTTCGATATTCCCTGTGCTCTGGCACATTCAGTTGCTATAGAAATGGTTTCATTGGAGTCGTCAGCCGATGGCCATTGTGGAACGCTTCGCTAGTTAGAGTTGTGCTCTTCCTGAGCGGATTGCGTGCGCCTAGAGCTGTGTTGACGGAGCTACTTATTGCTGTGTGCCCGGTGCCCAAAGCTCCGACTATTACTGACTTATCGGTTGATGAGATAGCAGGAAATTGTTCTGCTCCGGAAAGGAGATCGGTTGATCGGTTGACTTCCTGTGGGAGTGGCTTGAAGATCAGGGCACGTCGGAAAGATCACATATGTAAGTTCGCCCAATGGCAGCGAGTGACTCTTGGTATGCCATCGCTCTTCTCTCTTGACTGAGAGTTGGGGGAGTTCAGTGAGCGAGGGGCGCGCAGCGGGGTTTTCAATTTCCAAATCCAAAAATGTGAGCATAGAGAGAGATTCGGATCCTCTCCAGTTGTGATGTGATGTGACTACCACCGGGAGAGAAGGAAGTTTGTTTGGATAAGTGTTCCAGCCGGCCACACTCTTCACAGAAGGGAACCTGTACTAGGGGCGCGCAGCGGGGACATTGAGATCCTAACACACCCATTATGTTTACCTTCCAAGGAAGATAGTCAGGGAATCAGGGGACCACATAAGGACGCCCTCCCTCGTTATCTCAGCGTGGAGGCTAACCCTGTAACTCAGATCCGCCGTAGAAAGAGGAAGCTCTGCAGACATTTTGTTGAAACAGGCCTATGATAGACTGGGGTATGATAGGAAGAATTTGCGACCCTCTGAAACTTGATTGGATTTACTGGAGATTCAGTCAAGCCCCTGGGATATTGTTCTATACCTATTATGCTGGATAAAGATCAGAAAAAGGTATACTACAAGGAAGTTGCTCCTATCGTAGACCTGCCTTCAGCATATAATGGCATTCTAAGTAGAACCACCGCCAGACTTGGTGCAATTGTTTCAACCAGCCAATTAGTCATGAAAAGACCCTATCTCTGGTGATGGGGAAGTAATGACTATGATCGGAGACCAAGAGAGTGAAAAGCATTGCTACTGGACTAGCTTGAGGACACCTTCAGCCAGAGTCATATAAGTAGAGAAGTGCATTGAACCCCCAAGGTCAAACATACCAGAGAGGAGGGGATCACCAGTGGAAGAAGTGGAGACATATCCACTAGATCCAGAGAAGCCTCAAAAGGTAGTTCAGGTTGGTGGGAACATTCAAGGGCTTATCGTACTAGGTTCGCTTGGTTCAAAAGGACTGAATTTGAGGAATGGAGTTTGAGCTAATCAGTAGTAGAGCTTAGATACTTCTCTTTCTCGGGTGAAGCGAAGCGTATGTGTCAAGCTTGTGTATCCATTGTAACTTCACCCCTTCTTCTATTTAGATTATAGACTTTCTCTTCTGTCTTCTTCTCTTTCCTGCGTGCTGGACAGATACTAGCTCTGATTCTCATCCTTGATAGTCGCTCTTGTCTGACAAGTCTAAGTAGCTAGGAATCTTCCTGTTTAGGAGTTCATGAGCTAAGCCAGACCAGACCGCTATTCCTTTTATAGAGCTACGGAGCTAAGCCATATAGCAATTCCTGTATCAAGCCATTTCTCTGTAGTAACAAGGCCTGTTCAAAGGGGTCCATAGCATTGGTAGTCAATCCGTAACTGAAAGCAGGAATGGGCCTACATGGGATGGGGAGCTACCCTAGATTTTGTTCATTAATTGCGGCTACTTGTCTCAGAAGCATCCCTATCTGGTTGCTTCTGTTGAGGTAGTAACCTCTCTGCCCTATCTCCTTCAGGAAAGTCAGTCAAATCCGCTTGTAAAGCATCTATTGATTCAGATTCTGTTGAGGAGTGAAAAGAATCTCCTTAGGCATGAGTGACCAGTCGACGAGAGGGGCGCGCAGCGGGGACTTACTCGACAGGAATGGGATCTGACTTACGTACTGGCTTCATCTGCTGACTCGACTTTCTCTTTCATTATCTGAAAAGCGTAATAGTAAGGTCTCAACAAACTACGGAGATACTCTAGAGTCGAGACATTATACGTTGAGAGCAGAGAGATACATAGTGATCTCTTTTCCTTTATCAGCGGGATGGATAAGTATGAAAGAAGATCCCCTCATTAGCCTTTCCAGATCTCTTGCAGGAGGATATGTAAGAAAGACTTCCTTCTTTCCGGCCAATCGTCTTTTTTTCGCTCAGCGCTTTAACGTCGAGACTCACTAAGGGCTTCTTTCTCTGGTATCAACTCCGGCACGTTTCGAGCCAAGAAGCTCGGCTCACCGGAGAAGCGAGCACCCTATCTAGTCTTTCAAGCGGGCTGCGAACCCTGAACCTGATTCCGCCAACCCATAGAAGAGGCTCAGCGGCGGTTGGTCTGACGTCAGCAAGCCAATTGGGGATCTCGCAGATAGAACGAGCCCGGGGGCTTTGCCCGATATCGAGCGAACTACTGACTGATCCGCCTACTCTTTATTAGTTCTGACGCTGCTATTGGCAATTACAACTGTAACCATATCCATGTTCTAGTTGCTATCTTCAAAGTCGACGCTCAAGCGAAACATTCCACTTCCAGAATCAGGGGCGCGCAGCGGGGGTATTTCAAGTTCAATAAGTAGGCATTGATCCCAAAGAATGTAGTTCAAATCTAGGAATGTCACCCAAGAGCCAATGCTATCGAACTTCAATCACATAAATTCACCCTTGGCAAATCGAGTTTCAGGTAGACAAAGTTTGGTGTACTTCATATTGGATATCTCACATCAAAAAGGAACATACTGCAAAATGAACACTGATAAAAGACAAAATCAACAATGAAATGCTTCAATCCGCCAGAAGAACAATGCATCCTACACTTATGGAGAGAGAGGCATCTTGAAAAAAACCAAGAAATGCGTCGAGAGGCCTCCCGTAGCTTGCCAACCAATCATATCGGTATACCAACCAGGGCGTCGTATTGAGAGTTTGCCCACTCCTTGACTTGAGAACAAAAGACGATAGCCATTCTCCCACTTGTTTTCAGAGTTCAAAGAGAGCTTCTTCTTCCAGCTTCTAATATCTACTATGGCCACTATTTCTCTTTTCACCTTCCCCCAATCCCCCCAAAGAGTACAGACTTGAGGTGGAAAATAGACCTGTGACCATCTCCACACAAGTTTCTCAGGCTGTGTACTGGTACAAGTGATGTTGGATGTATGGAGAAGATTCAGGGGAGAGACCCTTTCAGCTTCAACCATTTCTGAATTCTTCTTGACTTCTACTTGCCACACCCCATCACACCAAGCTTCCCTCACTGTGATAGATAGCTTGATTTCTGGCACAAGAGTACACCAGAGGAAAGAGCAGTGAACAGTCACCAAGCCAACGATCATGCCAGAAGGAGACCTGGCCAAAGTACCAATTGGAACATATAACGTAGGCTTCCAATAAAGTAGTTTGCTAACTGGCCGAATAGAAGTAGTTACGTTCCGTAAGGGCCTAGCCTACTAGTCAAAAGGGGGCTTCAAAGCCAAATAGAAAGTGTAGTCAGTGCCTAAGATCAGTAGTTGCCTTATTAGCCGAAGCTGAAGGAGATGAAAGATAGTGACTGAGTTCCGAGAGGGACGACGGAGATGAAAGAGAGGGGCGCACAGCGGGGAATGAAATCAGAATAAAGCGGCGAAGTGAATTCATTTCGGGGAAGCTTGACCTCAGCTTATATGCTCTGCTCTACTCATTAGTTTTTGATCGTTCTAGTAGAATCCTGTCTATTTATCTAGCCGAATCCTTTCTAATATGCAGTACGAAAGTCAAAGATGAGATCCTAGTAGTTAGTTGATCTCGAAAATCGAAAGAAAGAGCGCGGGAAAGATCCATTCTTTCTCTTAACAAACAGTAAGGGGTGACGAGCAGACGAGACGCTTCACTCCATGACTGTCGGCCTAGTGAAATAGGCAAACTTCCAACTCCAGGATCGGGTTCTGGTTCATATCCTCGAGTCCTGAAAAGCAAGCCTACTTATTTCTTTTGATATAATAGCTTGGGCGTACCCACCAATACTAGAGTTGACCCAAAGCAAGGGAGGGTCCCGACCCAGAAAAAGGAAGCGACCACTCATCAGAGGAAGCCCCTAGGTCAAAGACCTTCTTCCGACGATTGGGTGAAAGACGTTCTTCCGACCAAGGAAGGTCTAATGTTCCGACCAGGAAGGAAGCGCCCGGAGGTAGGCCACTTCCGGAAAAGAAGAAGGGAGCCAGCTCGCTACTAATAAACTTCCGAAGCTACTGCTTTCCTACACTTGCGGAGGGCAGTCCATGTTCCGAGCCCCGACTCACTTTACTTTTGGTCTTTTGAATAGGCGCATCCTTTGGACTGACTGAGCACCGGTGGTTTTTTACTTAGTCTTTTGAGGCTTCACCCCATCGTTTGACTGACTATTAACTACAACTTCCAGCTTATCGTTAGAATGAGTCTTGACTACAACCTCCACCTTATCAGGCATTGGGGCACTCTTCAATCTTGCTTGTTCTCGTACAGCCGAGTTCAGCTGGTCCAACAATGAAGAGACCTTCACGGAGGGGTAGTGAGGGGAACAGTGGAACACCAACGAGAGGACATGTATCATTAGTGCCTCAAGCGTATAGCTCCCAAGGTTATTAAGCAGAGGTAAATACTCATCTGGGAGGCGAGTCTTGAGATATTCCCTGGCGCTAGGCAAGTCTTTATTAATGAATATCCAAGTCATGACAGCCTTTCAAGATGTTTTCCTCTTGGAAAGACATTGACTGATTTTATATATTCATTTGTAAACCCTCACAATTAGTTTGATCCCTACTACTTTTCATATGCCACAACATATGGATAATATCATGTTTATACCTATTAGCCATAGTATTGTTCCTGGATTTCTCAATATCCGACAACTTGGCATAGAGATTCTCCCAGAACTCATTAATAATGAAAGCCATACTTTCTTCCTTTTTAGGTAGTGGCTTATCATTACTGTCAGTAGTCAATGAAATATAATCCTCCTTAATAGGTGATTGATGGTTCTCCTCTTCATTCATATAGGAAAGCGTGTGATGCATTGGGTCTGGATGAAGATATCTGCGGCTATCTCTATTTGTTTCAACCTGCTCCTCAGGCTTCTCACTCGTTTGATCCGTCGAAACCCATTTCCAATAATCTCCATGCCTTTCATGGTGTTGTATCCTTCCACTCGCCATATGTCATATCTCAATGGTACTAATTATCCATACTACGGGGCGCCGTGGGATTTGGAAAGGCTTTGTGATGCTATTCAATCCGTCTATAGGGATTATCCTAACTACTTGACTATTAGCCAGAGTGTGGGGCGCACAGCGGGGAGTGAAATCAAAAATAATGACCGGTGCTTATGTATTTTCTGCATTTCGTGTATCGTATCTTAATATTCGAAGTCCTAGTTATAAAAGGGTATCGCTGAACTTTTCCGATCCCGAGATGCTTTCGATGGACGTAATGTTTTATAATGCCTGTGTCAATCCTGATTTCGTAATGCATATACGCCCTTCTCAGGCTGACTGCATGATAATGTTGGCATTATCGCTTTGGATCAGTACATTTTTCCGTCATTATATGGTGAATCATGAAGAGTATATGTTGGACTATCTTACAAATCAGATGGGTAGGGTGGCTAAGCTATATGTGATCAACTCGGAGCATTGCATAACGTTACCAATGTCATGGATACTGTCTAAGCTGGTACCAGCTCTTGGAGGAGACATTAGATTGTTTAGTCTACTAGCGTCTATATTGGATGCCCCTCTGGTTGCGGTTGCTGACAAAGAGGATAAGATTCTTGGTTTCTGCTTGGCTGATGTGGCTCCTAGGCATATATTCACTGAGTCCATCCTATCCGTAATACTCCGTCCATTGGATCATGTGGAATGGTAGCAGCATGGGGCCTTATATTATAGGGTCGGCAGTCAGGTAGTGATTGGAACGCGCCAATCAAGTTCCTTCTTCCAGGACAAGGTGTTATTTCGGGTGTTGTACGAAAACTATCTTGCTAGGAAGTGTGTCGTCACTGTTGTGGAAGCAGGGGAATCGAAAAGCCTTTGATTTTGTGACAAGAGGCTTTCTTTGGACTCAGAAGGGCAGATTATAGTGCGCGAGGATAGCTCTTTGCCCGAAATGCCTGTTAGCCAGGAAGTGGAAGAGAGTCTCAGTCCATGCCCAGAGCCCGAGCCCCAGGCGAGGGTGGAGCCAGAAGAGCAGTGCCGGTTGGAAGAGTCCATTATATCTGCAACAGATAGTTCTGAAAATGTTGGTGTAGTTGATGTGAGTGTCGTTGGCTTTGATGGAGGTGAAGTGAATCCTAGCGTGAATATCGAGTCTATGGGAGGAAATGGTGGTAGTAGTGGTGGTAGTTCAAGCGAGGACGAGTCTTTCCGTGATGAAGACATGTCTGCCTCACCTGATATGTTGGAAGGTGGTAGTAATGTTAATGACTCTTCAGCTGAGATGGGTTCCGGTCAGTATGATCGTTCTCAAATTGTAGAAGCGTTTTGGGAGGATTTCTGCAATGAACTTATAATTAAGGAGAAATGCCCGAGGAAGGGTCATTCTCCAACTAGTATGTATCAGGATGAGGTGATCAAGCTGTTGAATTCCTCTAAGACTAAGCAGAGTTTGGTTTAATTAGTGGATTTACAAATGGCAATTGAAGATTCTACCTTGAATTTCCATTAGGGTAATATCTTTCAGAGTACTCCTAATTTGGTGAAGCTCTTTATTAGTGCTGATAAGCCTAGCGCCAAGGAGTATTTCAAGGAGAAGCTACCGAACTTATTCAGCATAGGCAAATACTCACGCGGGCCCCGCTGCGCGCCCCTTTCTATTAGTGTAATAAGTCAAGCTTCACATAGGGCCTGCCTTCCTCCTATAGTGCTCCTACCCTGGACCTTTTTGAGTGGGAACTGGGACCTGGTACTACAATGCACAAGCGGTAAGAGCAAACTTGATTATTGCTTTCCTTTATGCGATGTACTCTATAGGCAACTCGTCCCCCTACAACCTTGCTCTGGCACTGATTTACCAGCTTCATCGTCAACATTCTCATGAATTCCCATAGCTTCTCGGAAGCCGGCTTGCGCTGGATTGGTCCATACCTCTGGCAGGCATCGCAGTTTTGAGCATGTGCTATGCAATCTGACAGGACCGTAGGCCAGTAGTGGTCATGTCTCCGGATCAACCAACGCATCTTCACAAAGAAAGAAATGAGCAGTTAAGTATACAGTGTCTCGCAAGTGTCATCACGAGGCAAGGGCTGATTTGAAAAGCAATGGAAGACTACAGAAAGTCGATGAATCACACTTCGATGCGTCCGCCCAGCCACTTCTATGCAATTCATGGGCAATCCTGGTGGCTAGCACTAGGAAAGATCCAGTCTTTCAAACAATGGTATACGAATTCCCTTGTCCCAGAATGGATGACCCTAGTGTGCACTTTCCTCGCCAGCCATCTTTTGTGCTGGACCAGGAAATTAGCACTTGAGAACCACTGATTCTAGAAAAACAAGCCATTCTCGAGATTCCGTCACATTCTCATTGAACTAGTCAAAATCAAAGTGACAACGTTGTTCATTAATGTTTTGCCTTGTAAGTATCCGCACATTTCACTTTTTGCTGGCGGTGGAATTTTCCAGCCAGGTATTAGTGAATCAGTACACGAACCTATGGGTTCAAGAGCCACCTAGGAAGCTGTATGTTTGAGCGGTATAGGTTCTTTCTTATGTTGTAGCCACCTAAAATAGACTAATTCTCGTTGAGGAGTCTTCTTTTCGCACTTTTGCTATCTAGTCCTTGCTTGACCTCTCGTTCCACTTCGTCAAGGAGATCAAGTTCAGCACGTCGTCAAAGCCTTTCTCTAACTAAGGCCACTCCCGGACAGAAAGAACACTCCATTCAGTGGAAGCTGGCCGGTGTCAGAAATGAGTCCACATTCTCCTCTTTCTTGAGACACTTCCTGCGGTCCCCTCCATTGGGAAAGCGGATAGATTGCTGCATTTCTCTTTGACCTCTACTTTGATCCTAATAACTTGATCACTGGATCTCAAACCGCATGCAATGGAAGGGGATGGAAGAAAATGGAAAAGGGCTTCCTCTTACCAGAAGCAAGATAAGCGCGGAGAGGTTTATGAATATGAACTTCCAATGACTGCCAGGGAAAAAGACGGGCACGGGGCACTGAGATAGACGGGAAAGACTCCATTTTTGGTAGGGCTTCCTAACGTTCTAGTTTCAACCTCTAATTGTTGCTATCAAGAGAAAAGCCTGCCGCTGGTAGGGCCAAAAGATCCAATCTTATTTGTCTAGGTGGGGAGTCTATTTGCACATTCCGGTCTACTTTCGTTCCACTTTTTGTCTTTCTAAAGTCAATTCTTCCTTATTTTATGTTACAATTTGGATTCTTTGGTTAACATATCCTTTCTCAGCCTCAGCACTTTGCTGAAGCTTCTACCTCAATCAAGTAGATCCACAGGAAAAGCATATAGTTCTCTCTTAGTACAGGCAGGAAAGGAGGCAAATATCAAGCTGGACAATTTTCTTAGAGTCCAAAAGCTGAACAAGATCCATGGAGACAAATATGAGTAACCTCCGACAAAGCCGGTTAAGGGCAGCATAGACATTTGGAAACTAGTGAGATGCCAAGGCGTTGAATGTTTATATAGAGAGGCAGACGGTCCTGAATAGCTCGCAGCACCACAAAGGATGATTGGAGGGGGAACCTATACCTTCCAGATTGGATGCAGGATGCAGGTGATAGGAGCGGGCATAGGGAGTGGCTTTATGATAACATCAACAGCGGATTTCGTTGAGAAGATGCCATGGTTGTCGGGGATCCAAAGTAGTTGATCTTCATCAATCAACAGACGAATCTCGCGGCACACCATTAGAGATTGCTTGCTTCCTCTGAAAAGTCAAGGCCTAAGAGCTCTTAGTGGCTGTAGCTATATCTCTAGCCAAGGAAGAAAAGAAGACGTCGAGTTCCGTAACTTCTTGATTAGGAGGAAACATCTCAAGCAACCTAACTCTAGTCCAAATGTCCCATGACATCATCATGTGGATTCATCCGGACTTGCTAGCCAATGATTGGAAGGGTAGGGAACCTCAATCGCTGAACACATTTCCACCAACAAAACCTTTCTGCCTGCCCCTAAGCTCCGAGGCATTGATAGGAAGAAGCCAAAGAGAAAGCTCATTCATTGAAGGCCGTCAGCCAGCGGAGTTAGAACGAACAAACCCGGGCTGGGTTAGACCGGCTTTGCTTGAACACAGGAAAGACATGACTTATTGGACGATGACCTCATAATGTGGGGTTAGCCCTGCCCTGCCGATCAGCTTTGAAGGCAACTAATCCAATTCATTGTTCAAAACGACAGGGTCCTTTTTCAGAACTGGGAAGTCGTCATTGGCTCATACCCTAACGGGAGTTGGACCGGGATGCGGGCCGCCTAGCTGATGAACGAGTAGCTTGAGGTAGCTCGAAGATCGGAAAGAGAGAGTGCTAACCCGAAGCCCCGTACCCCGTATATCCCAATTTCATTACCGACTCTCCCGCTGCTGCTACTGTTAGCCGAGCTGGCGAACAATAAGGTGACTCACCAACTTATTAGAACAAAGAAAGAGTAGCATTAACTGAGCAAAACCATATTGAAGTCCTAATTCAATTCATTTTCAAGCACTAAGGCATAAAATAGAGAATACAACGAAGGAAGCGAAGTGCCAGCAAGGAGAGCCGGTCTTCTGCTCAGCAGTCAAAAAGGCACTATTGATGAAACGCCAGAAAAACAAGAGTTCACCTCAATAAGCACGGGTGAGTTACGAGAAGTTGCTTTGTGGTACCGGTATTCCCTCTTCAATCAGAAAGAGAGTCCCGGAAGCTCGCTCAAGTTCAGGTTATTCAGCAGTGGAAAGACATTCAGTCTTCACCCTAGAGTATAGTGAATGTTGATATGCTGCGCGGCGGAGCGTAGCTCATCTCGCTGTACTAGAGTCTTGTTGTCTTCCTCCCTCCTCCTGGCTAACAACTATTTGTATACACCGGATCGTCTTCCCAATGACCGACCTTTGACCTCCCTTGTGAGTGAAATGCGCTCTTTCGCTGTGCGTGAGAGTCAAAATCCAGAAAGAAGTAGCGTGCGTGCGTGGGGAATGCAACTTGTTCGCTGAAGTGGAGGCGCTTTCCGCTGGGGCAGACCATTCTTGTGAGAACGAGGGCTGGTCCAATCCTGAAATCAACCAACTCTCTAGGGAAAACGACTAGCTAGATGATCTTTGAGTCAGAATGAAAACTTGTTGACACGGGGAGCCATCAAAAGTGGCTGATTTGTGAGCTGAGAAACTGAGAAAGAGGATTGGATAGCGTAGTTTCCTTCCATCTTTTGGCCGGCTTCCTTCTTGATAAGGTCAGCACTTCGCCTCATTCTATTTAGGTTGTTTCTTTTCTTTCAAAGTTTGATATCGTAACGAGGGCCGCGGGCCACTCATTGACTTTCTACCTTGGGCTTCGACTTTCATAGGAGAATGGGACGGCAGTGCTACTTCACAGGAAACCTTCTGATGTCAAAGAAAGAGAGACACACGAATGCCCAGAATCTTCCGATTCAGTCAGCTATCGGTAGTGAGCTGATTCGTCCTTAACTCTACTTAGAAGTCCTGCCCTCTATATTAGGGTGGTGGAGGTGATGAAATTCTGTAGTTCGGGGGGTCCCTTTCAGTTCCTACCTTGCCTGCTTGTCTGAGTTAGAGAATTGATTCCAACCTGGTCCTCGTTGTTATTCTCGAAGACGAGATGGCATTATTGAAGAATTGCGAGGAGAGGAGGGAGGGAACTCCAATCATTTCATGATATTCAGTGTTTTTTCAACGATTCTTTCCCGGGAGAATAGACACCATTTGACCTAATAAGGAGGGGCCGTTGCCCATATCGTAGCCATACCATACAAAGGCTTCCGATGCGGGAGTTGCATATGAGCAAGACTGTCTTGAGCCAGGAATGCGATGATTGGGTCAGAGGCCTATGCCCGAGAGAAGCACCCCTTTATTGGCAACTCTGTTTCTGGTCCTTCCACTTTCTTGGATTAGCTGGCCCGGAAGCCCGGCCTTGTGTGGTTGTCAAGCTGACATCAAGAGTACCGGGGAGTAGCTCACTTAGTAGCTCGAACCTGGCTAGTCTAGATCTCCCTGGCCTGACTTGGCTAGCTTCCCTCTTCTGCCTAGTGTCACGTCATATGATTACTCCGTCAAGAGATGGTACCAGGAAACCGAAGGTCTTCCCCGCCACTCGCTACCCTCGGCATGCTTTCTTGCTCTTCAGTCCGATGCTTCTTTTCGTGAACCTCTCTCAGGCTTCGAAGGTACCAGAATGGCGCGCAGCCATGCAGGATGAGTTCAATGCTCTACTTCGCAACTCCACTTGTCTCTTGTTCCCTACCATCCGTATATTCATGTAGTTGGATGAAAGTGGGTGTTGAAGGTTCAGCCTCAGTTTCTACTTCAGTTGAGCCTGATGATGATGTCACCACTACATTATGGCACATGCCACTTGGGCTGGGCATATGTCCGAGCGTGGGATGACCGAGTAGAGTAGAAGAGGTTTGCTTGGTGGTAAGAAAAGAGGAAAGCTTCAATTCTGTAAGCACTGTGTTCTGGGAAAGCAGACTCGTGTGAGGTTCAGCAGGTCAGTGCATACCACCAAGGGTATTCTTGATTATGTTCACTCGGAGAGGGCCGTCTTCGAGTCCGCTTAGATCAGGGCACCTAGACCAGACGGCCTCTCCTTCCTCTTTGATCAGCAGTATTGGGATGAGGAACGAAAGAAAACACATTCATCTCCATTCTGTCGTATGACAAACAATATTCCCTTTTTATCATGAGCATTGCCCTTTCAACGCTACGCCCTTCAATACCATCCGAGTCAGGAAGGAGGCCAAAGAACTAGTCAAGTAGAGTATACTTCGGCGGCTTGCTCAGAGAGCTTAGGCAAATTAGATATCTAAACTGAAAAATCAAGGATAGGCGGCATTCTGAGCATCCTTCATCAAACTCCTCTCAAACCTGGTTCAGCCCTACGTTTCAAACATTCCACATCTCGTCTCTCTCTTTCTATGAAATATTGTGCGTAGCTTGAACTCATAGGCAGCACAGTACTAGTTGGTACTAAGCTGTATGCTGGAATACATTGGTTGTCAATCCATAAGTCGAGATCTTTACACTCAACATTAGTGCTTTCTCGCTCCACCTTTTTCCCACAGTGCTGACTGGGTTAACAACAATAATGCTCTCGAACGTCTCGCTAGCCTCCTCTCTAAATGAAAACCAGATAATGACTCGGGTGACGGCTGACTACTACAGAATTCTCAACTTCCACGGCATTGCCGTAGTGGATGGGGCCGGAGATGACACAGGCATGTTACGGGACTGACTGGCAAAGACCCCCGCGGTCATACCAAAAGTGAGAAGGACTTCAGTGACCTAGCTAGTCGGCGTGTTCTATTATCATAGTATGAGATTTTGGACGTTACAACACAGAAGGCCCTAAAAGGAAGCGCGATTGCTTCGGCGCAGAACACCCAATCGAAGATGAAAGCGAGGTCTCAGAACCCCGCTGCGCGCCCCTCATAGAAAAATATCTTCTTAGAAACAGAGGAAAGTAGGGGACGAGAAATGGAGAATGTACTTTGATGGAGCCATCAATACAGCTGGTTGTGGGCTAGGGGCAGTTCTGCTTTCTCCTGAAGGGGACAAGACAAATTGACTTTTGCAGTCAAACTTTGCTTTGGTTTGAAAAATCACATGGCTCCATATGAGGCTTGCGTGCACCTGACTGAGATCGATCCATTCACTCCTCTATGGCGACCATAAGCTCCACCGATCATGGTGGTTCACACCGTCGACCCGACCCATAAGAGAGATATTTTAGAGGACTGATTCCTCCATGACTGAGGATCAATTACCAGTGTGCATATAGAGCATCCGTGCAAATGCCACCAACAACAACCCGTCCTCAATAGTTGGGAATAGAACCACTCTCTCATTATTCTCAAAGCGTATATCTTCGGGATTCGCCACTAGGACGTCCCGCCGGGGAGAGTCTTCACTCATTCAAAAGATCACCTGTTTCCTTTTTCACTATTTGAGCTGTAAGCGGAGACAGTGAATAAGTGCCAGCACAAACTCTCCGTTGAAGAGCTACGATTTCAGACAAAGTCAACGAGTCTTGAAACTGGGGGCACTTGTTATATACCAAACAAATCTGACTAGCCAGTGTGTTCAAACAACACGGACGAACGGGCTCCCCTCCTGATGAATGGCTGGAAAAACTACCTCTATTATTCAGTGACCAAGGTGAGAATCAATCAAACTTACGAGAAATCCCAGAGTTCCCACTGAGGCTAGTGTCATAATTCCTTGATAGGAACAGAAATACTGCGAAAAGAAGAAAGATTGAACATCGGAATAGTCAGCAGAATACCAGAACACTTCGAACTTCTAGGCTGGTTTTTTCTACAAGAAAGAGTTGTTTCTCCTTTTCATGTCTTTTGGTCAAAACAAGGCGCCAAAGTCTCCAATCAGTCTCCGATAAGCGCCCGAGCAAGTAGCATGAATGAAATGATGGGATTGGTTTGAAATCCCCGCTGTGCGCCCCTCATGAAATGCAAAATCACAGTGGTAGGTAGCACATTCTTGGTCCACTTTTCACTCTCTCTTTGGTAGAATACTAGAATGATTCACCCGCTCTTTCTTGGAATTTGGAAGAATCCACACTTCTATTTACCAAGTGAGAATTCATGAAAGAAAAATGGATGTGCTCCCGTAAGTACCACCCGTTGAACTAAGACAGTCACTCCCAACCTTTTGATTCCACTTCAAGAAGATCTCTTCAAGAAGGATATTTCTAGTATTCAATACAGGTCCTCATCCGCATGAACAAACTAGAAAGCCTAGGAGGAGAAGTCCAAAATAATACATGCTCCAAAAGTCTGGGTTTCTAACAGAGACCTTTCTGACATACGCTCTTTTCACATCTTCCCAAAAGAATTTGCCTTTTGCAGAGAAAATAGAAGCATTCCATAAAGCACCTCTAGCAAGCATTGCAGACGCGGCACCTAACATTGTTTTGAGAAATTGAGATCCGCTTGCCTTTACTCTACTCACAAATCAAGCATGAAGCATTTATTCATTCGCTCATCTCGGATTGGTCTAAAATGGTCATACTCTAAGATGTCTCCATTAGCTATAACAGAAATGGATAATGCCATCAGCAATCTCCATTTTGCAGGTCCCTCGGTCTTACTGCACTTCATGACAAAAGAAGGCACCAGAAAGAGTAGAGAAGGACTGCTTGCTTAGCTATGGATGCTTGTCTTGAAGTGATTTCACCAAAGGAGAAATTCCACTCTTTCTCACGATGGACATACTGACTCTCAATCCAATCCATGAGCTTGCTCTTGTGCTGGTGCTGACGAAATGCAAGAAGTGGATTTTCTATTCGGAGTACTTGATTGAGCTAGTGCTTTGTTGAGATGACAGATCCTGGAGTACTCGTAGACTTCCTTGGCATCGAGCTATCGCTCTGTAGGCTCTAAATCCACTTTGATTCCCCCCGGAAGGTCTCCTGTCGACAGATAGGCTCGTACTTCTGGCGCTTCTTCCTTTTTCAAGTTCTCTCTCTTCATTGATTGATTTCGTTTCCAATGCGCCGAACTGAAAGCGCCCAGAGAAGGCTCCCTCTACTTCAAGGGGAATCGAAGAAGGCACTGAAAGAGAGAGTTCAACTGGGGCAAGAAGAACTTCAGGTTCAAAAGATTTCATGAGGTAGCTGGTCTGCCGGTCGATAAGCAGCAGCCACATCCACCCTTCTCAATTTCCTAGTGGAAACGCATCAACCGATTCAGCCTCACATGCCGGAGACCATATTCTGAATGACAGATTCGAACTCGCATGTTTCATCACTTTCAACAACCCCAGCAGCAGGGTTCTTCGATCGAGCAGCTAGCTCCTTCACCTTGACTTTTCCGGCCTCCCCCCTTTCGTCATAAGGCGCGGTTCTTTCATTGCCCTTCCAGGCCCCCAGTTGTCCATTACCAGTTCGCATCTTGGGAACACCACACACCTCCTTTTGTTCGCAAGTTTGTAGTCAAAAACCAACAATGTTGCCACTAGCTACTTTCAAACTCAAAAGAGGCTCTCACCAAAGCAAGCCAGTAAACAAGTGAGGGCGGGTGCCCAAGAATCTCTTAGGTAGCCTTTTCTCGGACAGTCAGGTGAATAACCTACTACGCGCTTTGACCACTACTCAGGGATTAGCTGGGAATCTTATGGTCAGTTAGCTCTCTATGGCAGTTAATGATTCAATTCTTTCGTATGAGATTTCTCTGAGTAAGACGAGAGGTTTGTGAAGTATATCGACAGTCAGAGTAGGGATTGCTGCTTTTCTTAATTCGAAAGGAAATAGTTGGAAAGGAGTTCACCTCTAGAATAGCTATGACTTTCTGTTTCAGCTTAGGGCTAGGCTAGGTCTAACTTCACAGGGAAAGAATAGGCTGAGCGTCTTATTGCCGCGGGTGTCACCGCTGGAATGGCTAGTTTATATGTGACCTGTATGGATTCATTCTCCGAGATGGTAAACGCCTGAGATGACTTGTTGGACAAGGAAGCTTGAATAAGAACTCTTGCTTTGTCCTATTCATAGGACCTGTCACCGGACGAGACTGATTGTTTATGCGAACTTTATGATCAAAATAGTCCAAAGGTCATTTTCATGGGCAAAGATTCCCTGTTGTTGCCAATGCGCCGAGGGGCGCGCAGCGGGGGCCAATAAACGTGCTATACATTGAGATTTTGGTCGCTTTTGTTCACTAGTCAAAACAGAAAGGATATCCTCAACTTATAGAAATTCCACTGAAGCCATTTCATGTCTTTGCGGCCAGAATCCACAAATCAAAACTATCTTCGACATACCTTTGTGAAGCATATAGCTCGACCCAGCTTTTCCAGGCCTAGACAGGACCTTTTGTCAGTTTCGTTTCCGCGTCAACCAACCACCATGAGATTATGTTTTTGGCATCAGTTCCTTCCTATAGTGACTATAGAGAACCTTCCTGACACACATGCAATTCGAATTTCTTTCTCCATTGTCTTTCGCTCGGTGCGTCTTCTCCCGAGTGGAGGTAGGGATTCGACTGATTGATCCATCCATACTCAAATTCATTACTCAATCTCCTAGTCCTGCCTAATTTCCGTACCTATTAGAAAATAAACTCCTTATTTTGACCCCCTGCCTTGGTCGCTTAACAACTCGTTCTACCCTTGACCCCACTGGCCTCTTCTTTCGTAATCTGATTTCCTTCTTTCTATTGAATTCGCTTTTCCGATAGAGCGAGGAGTTGGGGTATATAGTTCTTTTGGACTGATCTCTTTCATCTCTCTTTTTGACTTTGACCTATGGAGAGGTCCGCGGGGTCAGATTCTTTCTTGTCTCATTGGGTAATGAAGGAATCCACGTTCACCAAACTATTGGCGAGGAGAATAGGGCAAATTCCAACAGAATAGATAAGGGTTCGTCACCTCCATCTGCTTTGAGAGGGGCTAGTTCGATATACGACCGCTTACCCCCATTCCCAGACTTTGGAGATTACTCTCGTTGTCCTCATTGAACCAATCCTGACTGTTTCCGTCCACACCAAAACACGATTCGTTACTTCGGTTTCAGAGTTCACTAAATTGCTCATTTTGAGTCTGAGCTTAACTCCACGGAACCATTCACCATGTTCGTTCCGACGAAGACCTCTTCTGGGGGGGAAAGCTCTTCCATTTCTTCTTTTTATGGCTGACTCGCTTTGTAATTAGGAGTTCTGAGTGAATGTGCTTCCTTCTCTTAGTGCCGTAGTTGAGAGGAGCAAGTCACGTAGTTAGTTCCGAGTGCCGACTTCCGATACCCCGGAAGAAGTGAGGGGCGCACAGCGGGGCTCGGCAAAGTGCGCTAGTGAGGGGGTACGAGACTTCCGGTATGGAGCCGGAGGTAGGCCATTCTGTTTTCCGTCAGATTCCAGATCAAAGAGAGGACCAACTCAGATAGGTTTTCACAGCAAAGGCACCCCCATTGCGGGGCAAGGGAGCTGCTAGGATAGGCCATTTTTCCACAATGTTCGGGCTAGGTTCGTGCATTCCATTATCGCGGCAAAAGAAGGGGCGTATCGAGAGCCTAAATCTTGGGACCTTGAGCACACTCCTCTTTAATAGCAAATAAGACTTTCGTCCTTTTTCGATAGTCCGCTCGCTTGAGTGAACTACCTTTCTTGACTTATTATGTGCTCGCTTACTTCACACCTCCCTTTCACACCAATAATAGATAGGACCAGAGACATTCCGCCTTGACATGCTAGGATTTTGTCCACAAATGTATCAGCATGCTTTCCAACCTCGACATGGAGATCAAGATGGAATAGCTAATAAGACAAGCTATTAACAGATATGCTGGATCTAAGAGTTTATATACCTACCTTACTCTTACCGGCAATGCAGCTACCTTTTTCTACATAGAGTTTGAGGGCGATACCCCCATGCAGTCTTATTTCCGTACCACCTAGGGTCTACCTATCCAATTTGACAGCCAATCTCTTGTGTAGGTATCCTCCTGAACTTCAGGGCGAGTTAGCTAAAGCTAAGCATTTCCAAATGGAGTTCCCCGCTGCGCGCCCCAAATTGGAGTCCATCCCGTTGCCAACGCTTCTTCGCCAACGGCACGGTGAGACATGATTACTAGCAATTTCACTTATGTTCCTGAGTTATAGAAAACAATCCGAACTGAATGCTATATAAAGAAGGATATTGAACTAGAGTGAGTTCAGATTCTCTTCATGAATCAATAGAAATCCTTATTTTTGATTTCCCATGTCTTGAGAAAGATTGGTAGAGAGCTCTTCTTATCTTATAACCAACTTGAATAAAAGAGAGTCTAAAGGGAACGGCGCTGTAGTGAAGAAGGAGGGTCACCTCAGAAGCATACCAAAATTCGACTAGGACGGATTGAAGTAAAGTGAGTTAAGACTTTCACCTGAAGCATATACGCAGCACACGTTTCAGTTCGCTAAGTTCGTACTTCTACTAGAACCGTTTTGAGTTCTTTTTTCATTGAGCCAAACTGAGGGAACTGCCCTTCTGTCTCATTATGGTCCAGTCTATTATAAACCATATTGACAATGGAATGCAGAATAGAATAATTGCCAATTTCAGATTTCCCTAGACTGATGATGATAGTAAGCGCGAATGCATCCAATAGGCAAGTCAGAATGGCATGATTAGCTAGTGCGGAAGCATTTCCCTCTTCAATCCCTATGAATAATCCCAAGGCCGGCGGAAGAAGGAAGGATTCCTTTAGTGCCATACGGGGCATTAGAAATCTAACTAACCTTTCAGATGTTCAGTTCATCCGCTTGACCGTAGTGAGCGGAATAGGAAGACGGGAGTGGCAAATCAAACCTGAATTCCGGGTATAGTACGTTGAGTCAACAGCTCCGAACTGAGACAAAGAATGGGCAAAGAGATGCGAAGCTACGATCGCTCATGTTGGAAAAGGATTCCTCAATCCAGTTCGTGTTCTAAGGAATGGAAAGTGCTTTGGTAACTCCCTTTTTCCAGGATTCTCTTTCTAACAGATAAGAAAGCGGGGTATTGCGAATAACTCGAATAAGCGATCGAATGAGAAGAGGGAACCGCAAGGTTGAAGGTCGTTTCTAAGCGAGTCAAGTAGCGATGGTGGGGTGGATCTATAGGCTTTTGACATCCGTTACAATACAAGCCCTTGGAATGACTGGAATGACTGACCCTCGTGGAAGTCTGACACTGCTGAATGAGTTGCATCATTCAATATGTCAACCTCATGGGCAAAGCTGCTTTGCTGTATCAGATTACTGGAGAGATCGTTCAGTTAGATACGCGACACCAAGCATATCTATGAAATCTTTCACTCCTGCAGCCGCGCTTTCCGAGCCGGGTCGTCTGTCTGTTCACGTTCTTTTGCCGCGTTTGTCTTGATTCAAAGAACTAGTCTCGTCATACTTCTTTTGGTACTTATTAAAGGAAGGTGTCAACCTGGCGGGCCACATATAGGCTACCTCGCTCATTAGTCAATCTATCTTACCCTACATGGTCAGTCCTTGAGATTGCTTTTCTTTGGGATGTCGTCCAGAATGAGGATCCAGTCATGCAGGAGGTGAATGAATTATCCCATCCCAAGCTTGATAGCAAAGAATCCTACGCCTGGGGGCTTGCCTTGGTATTATATCTTCAAGCGTCTAAGTTTGCGCAGTATCAGACAAGGTAATGTCTTTCCGACTTCCTGATCTTTGAAAACTAATCAGAGCAGGGGCGCGCAGCGGGGGTCAAGAACAACTTTGGGACAACAGAAATATGATCAACTTGCCACAGTTTCATAGCATAATAGCGCCGAGGGGGTAGGATCGGTCAGAAGACAGAGGTGGCTTGGCACTCGGTACAGCTTTGATTGGGAGGAGTAGGTCCTATAGCTTAGAGAAGTGGTCAAATACACTGGTATGAGAGAATAGGGCTAGAGAATAATGACTTTCAGAATAAGCTTTGAAAGAAAGACAAAAAGAAGTGCATTACCTTTTGAATAGAAGAATAGGAGAGTAGTAGTTTCAGCTCAGGTAGTAGTTGAAGTGAGGGTAGTACTTCTGAGGACTCACATTGGCATTAGTAGCAGTATAGCGCTTGGGTGTGGGACTAAGGCCAAGGAAAGGAGATCTTTTCTTGCTTTTGAAAGAAAAAAACACCCTTCTTTCCTCTCTTTCTTTGCTCTTGTCTTTTATTCTGGATGGTTATATCAAGTTTTGAATTCAATATAGTATTCTTGTCTTTGCTGTGACTAGTCAAAGTTCTTTTGAATGAGGTAAGATTTTCTATAGTTTAATGAGTTGATGAGGGGCGCGCAGCGGGGATCCTGTTATCCACCTCCGAATAGTAATTGCCGTCTTGTCCATTGATCTGGATAAATCATATCGAGGGTACTGAAAGTTGCCTCTTCATAAGCGGAAAGCTCAGAAATGATATGCGAAGGCTGCCAGGGATAAGACCGCCAGAGATATCCCCTCATCCGATCTCTTTCGTCAAGTCAAGTATGTACGTCTAGGATTCCTCTCCAGTAGATTGAGGTCGTCTTTGTGACGCGAGAGCACCTCCGTCTGGTTCCCGATCATGCGTGTATTTGCCCACCAACAACTATTCCTTCTGCCGCTTGTCGTCAGCATGCCTTTCGAGTTTACTAAGCTTGATCTTTCCACCAGATTTCCTTTTTTCCGGGAATGAAATATTGGATTCACCAGAGGAAGAAGCAAAGTCCCGGCCGAAGAGTTAGATTGGAATTTCTTTCTCAAGAATGGCTGGAGGTATGCAACTATAAGCGTGGTCATCCTATACTCTTCTTGGTTATCCTTGATTTCTCAGTAATTGGTCTTGAAGTAGCTAGCTATAGGATCATACCAAGGTAGAGGGAAGGGATTTATATAGTTTCAGTAATGTGACCTCCAGATAATATAGCTACATGGATGGAAGGCACCGATTACCGTAGAAATTTCCACCTAGAGGTAAAGCAAGCTCTTCCAGTTGACTTATGATTGTCAAGTAGTATCTATCAGTCTATAAGCTTTGATCACTGGCTTTAGTACAACTATTGGATTCTTTTCTTTATCTCGCTCGGGAACAGGCTTTCTTTTCCTATGAGTCGGACCCTATTTACCCGGTCGCCTTTTCCTATCAATTCCGTAGCGTAGACCTCTGATCCCAGAAACTCGTACGCTCGCTGTACACCTCTTCCCTAGATCTTCTGCCAGCCAATCTCTCTTTGGATCGCCATTACTTCTCCCAATACTGAACTTCTCGTAGGAACAAGGGTCACACAGAACACTAAAATAGAATCCACCTCTTTCCTTTCCCACGAACAGATCCACTCCAAAAGTTGATGGGGTATAAGAACCCGCATATTACCCTATTGGGACACCTGAATCACGATATCTGTGAAAGCCGGTCCATCTGTACACATCGATTAACCCAGTCACTCACATCTATCCCAGACAATCTTTCCGCTCCTCCCACATCGAAGTCTTCTTTGCTTGTACCCCTTACTCTCTTTTGAGTACCGACCTTGGTGCCGGAACCTACTCTGACACCTGACTTGACTCGTCTCGTAAGCACTCCTTCCTATCACTAGAATCACAAGACCCCCGCTTCGTGAGAGTGGATGATAAGGCAGCAGCGAAAGAATCCGAAAAGAGAAAGCAACATTGTTTGACAAAGCCATTTATATATATATATGTTCCCACGAGAATCACTCGTAGCCATAGTCTATCCCTGAATTTAATCAACTGGAAGGACATAACCCAGAGCCCTTCCAGGTGACTTCGCTCTTCATTTCAATCTGGGCAAAGGGAAAGAATAGGAATATAAAAGAAGTAGGGGCGCGCAGCGGGGAGTTTCCGTCCCAATAGAGCTAGTCTAAGTCACAGTAGTTCTTTCCCTAGATCTTGTTGGTCTCAGTATTTTTCCTTTTGTCTCCCCAAATATACCAAATATGCGCTTTCTCAGTAGTCTCCTTTGAAGAAAAAGCGCCGATAAGGAAGGTGAGCTAGTTGTGGGTAAAGGGAAAAAAAGCCAAGAAGTTCTCTCGGTGGCGGATTCTAGGGCCTTGAGAGAAGTCAGATTCTTTCTCTCCAGATTCCGCTAGCAAGGGGCGCGCAGCGGGGAATCTAGATCAAATCAAGTCCGTAGAAGCCCAGAATTCTGAGAATTAGCCCATATTATTACTTAACTAGAACGAATATGAATATATAATTAGAATAGGGTCAGCATAGCAAGTAGCTCAGTGGAAGTTCCACGGGTCAGATTGGGATGCTGATCGCAAACCTATTCAATACTAATACTCTAGGATCACTGAACCTGGCGGACTTGTAGGCCAAAGAATATGAACAAACTAGTATTGACTCCGGTGAACTTGAATCTTGATCCTCTCCAGCCTGACTGGAACTCACTTTCTGAAAATACCGCTCCAGGCTAGAGAAAATCTCGGCTATTACTGAACTCAAAAGATTCGATTTGTCTTCCCCGTAAAAAGCACTGGATCACTCCGCCTCAGGTCATCACTCTTGGTATTACTTTTCGTCCCATTCGTCCTACCTCTTCTTTGTCGTCTCATTGGAAGTGCTTTCCCTATAGGAAAATACTATGGAAACACCTTTTCTAGTTGTTCTGGCCTTGAAAACGAGTCGGAAGAATCTGAAAACAAAGAAGAATCTTCATCCCCATTTCTTTCTGTTCCAGAGGTAGCATCAATTACTTGATTAGGAGTTTACAATGCACATTTGCCAGCGATTTCATACAAACCTTGAGAAAAGCTTGAATTAGGCTGACTGGCGAATCTAGTCTTCTATCAACTTCCTGCCTAGAATCCTGAGAGGTTAATAACCAGGCTGATCGAGTCTCGTGCATCATCAAAGTTGTTTGCTTCCGCCTAGGATTATGGCTCATTTACCGGGAAAACCAGAAGAGGAAGAATCGGATTCGTACTTTAGATGCCTAGCCCAAATGTTCGTCCTCGATTTTCCCCGCACAACGAAGAAATTGACCTCTCCGCTGCGCGCCCCTGCTCTGGCAGCTGAATATCCAAGCCCTTTGGCTCGTTCGTAGAAGCCAAATCGGTCGAATTTCATAGATGTTTTTGTTCACACTTGCTCAGAAAAAACCTTGCCCCTTCAAAGGACCTCAGTTTAAGAAGTTTTGGCCATACGAGGAAATTGACTCTCTTTCAGCACGCACCTACAAACTCCACTTCAGACCGGTGATGAGGCCAACACATAGCCTGAATTGGCGGACGGACTTTCGAATGCTGAATCCTACGCAACCAGCCTATCCCGCCCGGCAAGGGCAAGCAACGTATAGGGAAGCTCAATCAATCTCTTCTCTTTCTTATTCTTGATTATCTCACTGGCGGACCGGGCCGGAAAAGTGAAACCGTCACTCATGTCTCAGGATCTTAGGCCTGGAACAAGAAGGGCCAATTTCGGCCAACCCCCACTGAAGGAAACAAACTGCGCCTCGTCGAGAGTCCCGGACCCCTTTCCCCACCTTCCAATTACGTTACGACCACTGAACAAACTTGGTTGACGAACGTAGTTTATGCGCCGCTAATCTAGCGGCTTGTCGAGCATTTGACAAACTCACACCATCCATTTCAAATAGGATTTGTCCCGTGGACACACGAGCAATCCAACCCGTAGGATTTCCTTTTCCTCTGCCCATTCTCACTTCTGTGGGTTTACCCGTAATAGGGAGATCTGCGAAAACTCTGACCCATATCTTACCATTTCTTCGGAATTGCCCGCTCATAGCACGATTGAATTGTCCGATTAGAGCCCTACGCGCTGCTTCAATGGCTCGATATGAAAGACGACCAGCTCGTAAACTTTTGATGCCATATCTTCCAAAACCAAGTTGTGTACCGTCCGGTTCGCAACCCCGTATATATCTGCATTTACTATATTTACTAAATTTGGTACGTTTCGGATATAGCACGTCCCTTCTTAAGACTATATGAGATCCGCACTTTGACACCTGAAATTCCGTAACGAGTAGAGACTTCCGCAGGAGCATAATCGATTTTCTGGTGAAATACATTACGAGATGTTTTTCCATACTTTCCGCATTCAGTTCTAGCTATTTCCGCACCTCCTAATCGACCTGAGCAAGAAATACGTATCCCCGTCACCCCTTTAGGCATTATTAATGGAATATCCTTGACTATTTGACTGAAAATGGAACGAAATGAGATTTTCTTGTTCCTCGGTTGAAAAGAGATGTCTTGAGCAATCAGAGAAGCACTTTGATAAACAGATTTGATCTTGACCGACTCAATTAAGGTCAACGTGTTTGTTCTATTAGACAAAAAAGAGCGCATTTTTTTCACTTCGTGAAAATAAGAGTTGTACCCGTACGGGATTCTCCTCTTTCTCAGTATGATCTCTATCATCATCTCGATTCCCTTTATCAAGACTTCGCACCTACCTAGGTCTATGAATTGATCTATCAATTCCATTACCTTATTCTGACCCATGAGGTTCCAACATTTGATCCTTAATTGACCTAGGAGTTGTTCCCGGGCATACTCCACAAATAGGTTATTATACACCCCAAGCCCATCCCTTGGAAAGAAAAAGGTAGCACCGAAGAAAGGAAAGAGCGAGATGGTGGTTTTTGTTGTTCCCGCGAAGCGAAGATCATTCGCCAAGCGAATGAAGTGGATCAACCTCTTTTTGGCTTGGGCCAAACACTTTGTCTCGCTGCTTGAGCTTTCTACAAAAAAAGCGATGCGAGAGCGTATTCTCTTATCCTTGCTTTCTTCCTTCGCTCCCCCCATCGTATATGGTTCAGCTACACCAGGTGCCACGAAATGATGGAGAACGTGGACGGGGTCAAAATGCATTTTGGTCTTTGTATTCAATAAGTATTGCATGACCAAATAATTCAAGGAGGGGCGCACAGCGGGGAGCTTACTTTTGAGTAGATGACTCGTCGGGCCTTCAGAGCGGGACTTCTTTGGTAACAAGAACTTGAATAACAAAGTGTTTCTGGAGGAGTCGTCATTTTCTATCAGGAAGGCTATGTCATTGACAACCCCGGCGTATTTCGGATGCTTGAAGGCCTCGCTGACCCGAAGTGATTGAGACAAATTCTTCGTTCTCGATGGTGATCGGTCATGGTATCCATAGCCTTGCATCTTTTTCGGCCAAATCCTTCTTTCGTTTTGCTTCTCCCGGTCTGAGAGCCTGATCGACTCGACTCTTTTCCCTGCACCACCCCGGCCTCTCACTTCCTTTCGTTCTTCCTCTGTGCCCTTGCTTGAATGAAGACACCCGATCGGCCCGACTTTCCCAAAAGCCCACCACCGGCCCTTCGCCTTTCCGAGTCTTGATTTGTCGCGTCGTTTTAGTCGTAGTGGTCGACGGGGAAGAAAGAAATGAATCAATGTCCTTTTGGGAAAATGTAGAATAATACACCTACCGAGACGAAAGCCAAAGGTGAGTATCGTAGGTGGGCGTATCGAACCAAAATAAGATCTCAGATTGACATCTTGATACACTGATTTACCATAATAATAAATAGAGTCAATGGTGGCAGAGGGAAGAGCCGCTTCTTTTTTGCGAGCTTCCATTCACCAGCGCGGACTACATACAAGTGCTCTCCGAACCGTGCTGGATAGTTACCCATCACACGGCTCTCAAACCCAACCTGTGATGGATCCCGGGGGACAAAGTCCAAGCGCTTGATCCTTTACTCAAAAGGAAGCTCCCCTCAGATCAAGCAGCGACGCTGCTCGTGATAGGCTGAGCTTCAGCCGAGTTTGGTTCGGATAAGTGAAGTGAGAAGTCGACGTCCCTTCGGTCGGTTCGCTCCGGTGGACCCGAACCCTAACGTTCAGAGTTTTGATGCTTTGAAAAAGGAGCACCGCCAAGTCCACTAGGGACGCCCTGAATGAATCAGAGATGGGCAGTTGAAGTGGGAAAAAAAGAAGAGAATCAGTTAGATGTTTCAAAAAGACCTTAGGTTGTCAGAACTCAGGGACAATGCCCCCGGGGGGGACCCACCAGCGAAGCCACTGGTACTGAATCGGTCGGTTTGCTTTCGTGCAAGGCCCCTGAAAAGAGGCGGTTGTCATTTGAAAGTCAAGGCCCACCCCAGAGGTACGCCCTTGCTCTATTGGAAAAACGCTTCGAAAGAACGCCAAGGCCCCGACTGGCCCCTTCTAGGCCACCTAGCTCGTTCTTCAAAGAGATCTGAATAGAGTCTCGCTCCGGGGCGGGGGAAGCATGGGGCGCGCAGCGGGGATCTCTTTTGATCCATGCTGCAAGCAGCAAGCTCCGGCTAAAAAGGCAACTCACCTTGGGGTGGGGCGCGCCAAAGCAACCGGGGGCCCTCCGGGATCAGTACTCCAGTACGCACTTATTTCCACTGACCATAAGTGGCTGGCTGCCTTTTGTAGCGCGCGTACTCTTCTACGAATCAATCACTCTCTTTACTGAGCTATACTCCTTATATATCCCGTTTTGATTCTCATCTATGCTTTTCATGAGAGCTTCTTCCACTAGGGTGCCGGGTTCGGGTCCACTGACGAGAGGGTTTTGGGTCTGAATCAAGATAGGGTAAGGGGCGCATCGGAAGGGTAGCTGCCACCGTCTCATCCGAGAGTCCAATCTCTTTGTACTGTGCTTTTTTTGAATCAAAAACCAAAAGAAGGGGTTGGTTGATTTAGGCTCCTTCCCCTCCACTGCATAGCTGTGCTATCAGGTACTACGAGCCCTCTGTCCCACGTATCTAACCAGCTCACGCGGTTCACCGGTTCCACCGACAAACTCTCATTTGTGGAAGCGGAGCATAGTGCTAGGGCGCCGAGCGAGAAAGGTCTCTTATTTCGGTTTATTCACTGATCTGAAATTCCACTGAAATTGATGGATTTATGGGGAACGACAGAAAGCTAGGCGCGGAATCAGTCTATCCACGCACTTCTCAGATCAGATCAGTGACGGCATCTCCAGCAGAGCTGGGCTTAGGGCCCCGGAATGCGCTAGTGATCGGCACATAAGGGGAGTATTTGCCCGGCTTTCTCGGCCTGGTATCCTGCACCTCGCGTTCATGATATCTACATTCAACTGTGCCCCGGAGACACGGTCGAAGCACGCCCCGTGTGCGTCTTTCTTTCACGACATGCTCTGGTCCCGGGTTTCTTCCTTTGGTCTTCTAGCGTTAGAAGAAGTCGTGTCCGTCCCGGACATCTGCAACGCCCTCCCACTTGTTGATGGAACAAACAAAGATAAGGAAAAGACGGGCCGGACCCATTCGGTGACTTTCGCGGTCGCCCTCACTGAACCGACTTGGATCTGAACTACGATTCAGATCAAGTCTGACCGAAATTGGATTTCCTTTTCGTGCCATATGTATATGTCGCTTTTTCTTTACTTTTTCCCCGGCGCTGCCCTTTCCTCTATTTGTTCGATAAGGTCTTCGTTCTATTCACATGAACAACCCATTTCCTTTGATTGTCGACGCGAAGAAGCAGCCCGCTCTGAGATCAGAACTCCGCGGAATATATATCAAAACGCATGCAAGTTCTTCTATATTGAGAGAGTATGTGTTAGTACGAAATTGTGCAACTTTTCGGCCTATCACTCGATTCAGTCTGTTGATTAGACCATTTGTGGTTAGGAACCGTACATGCTTTTATGCCGATCGAGTCTTTTGTTTTGACGAAATAGTTTACCGGCCACACGCAATTGACTCACTTCTCTTTTATGCTCCCACCCTTTTTTAGACTCAGACTCTGCCTCTGGGGAAGTGCTCACATCAACTAGAATTGGGTCTTCTGGCTTAGAGCGTTTGCGAACCTGACAGGAAACCTCCAAAGTAGTGAAGTGAGCCAGGACAATAAGACAATAGGTCTCATGGGCCAAGCCAGCTATCAGGCAGTGAGTGGCAATCCATCCAGAAAAAGCGCCAGGTCTAAGCTGGAAGCTTTGGAACACAAAGGCAAGGTGAACAAACATTGGTTTGTACTTATTTGGACTATGGCTGAACTATGAAGTAGTGGTAATATTCTATGAGGAGGGACTGAGATGGGGATGAGAAGGGAGAGTCTTTCTTTTGTACTTTATTGGGTGTACTTTGTACTTTATTGGCTGTATTTTGATATTTGGACTTTGAAGGAGTGTGGCTGTGTATTTGGACTTTTTGATTGGTAATACTCGGCCTGGTTTGTGACGGAGAACCAATCCTGTATGTCACGGGGTGAGTATGTTCAATTTCTATCGTAGATATTCTTTGATGACTCTTTGAGAATTTGGATTATCTCTTTGCCGGCAAGCTGAATAATGGAAGACCACATAATAGAGGGCAAAAGTCAGGCAGGACGGGCTTGATCCACTTGTGATGAATGACCAAAATCTTCCATTGCCGAGGGGGATGCGAACATTGGGCAGATGGGACTTGGCTTGACGTCGAGATGTATGGCATATCTCACTCAGGTCTAATAAGAGGTGTCTCCTCATACTATATAGAATTGACTTGATCACTCTTTTGGACTCTGTAATCTGCTTTCCACTGACAATCAAAAAGGATTCTGACGTGAAAGCAATAACTAGTCCTCTTTCCACCCTACTTCACTCCAAATAATATCATGAGACTCAATTCCTCATTACTAAGTACAACTTACTGAATGAATGAAGAACGTACGGATAGAACTCCAATAACAAAAGCGGGCCAATCCCGATAGTTCATACTGCAATCAAAAAGGTGCACTCAAATCAACAGGACAAGACCACTAACATATTCAGACCAAGGGAACAAATTCCAAATCATATGGTGTCAACGATCAAGACCTAAGATCTCAGAATAACCAAACTTGTCTGATTATAATATACATCTAAGGATCAATCGAAAAAGCGCCGCATCAGTAGAACGAGACGTTGATGATCTGGCCATTGCTTGTGTACAACTTCCATAAAGAATCACGTCGGATCGGAAGAATGTAAGTAGAGGCGGGCATCAGATGGCTCCTCCCAAATCAGGTGCGGGTAGCTTACTAATGTTTGGAAGAGGAAAGAGAATCGAAGAAAGTGTGAAAAGGAATGTGGCATTTCACTGATTGGCCTGGACACTCTATTGAGCTTTCCCATCTAACAAGGCAAGTCTATCCAATTGGGTAAGAAGATGCTGACTTTCTCGTGGAAAGTGGGCGTGTGGAGTCTATGATGGAAGGGTTGCTTTATCAAACAAGCACTCTACCTTCCGATGCCAATTCCTTCTGATGATCTCACCAGGTATCACCGGTGGCTGAGTAATCTCTTCTGTCTACTTTGACTTAGGATGGAATCCCCTTCCGCCTTCAGTCCATGACTGTATTGGCTTACCCTTAGAGGAGAGGAGTGATCTTACGGGTGTGCCGTTCTACGCTTGCATCGGTGTCAGGCTCAGGGGCGCGCAGCGGGGACCCAGACAAAGAACTAGCAAAGCCTTGTGTCATAGAGAAAGCCAGCTTCCTTCGATAGGTTGATTCCATTATTCCAGTTAGTCGCTTCCTTCGTTCTAAAGTGCCCGAGTTCGCTCGCTACTGCCCGGGTAGGTAGACTACTAATCCCAGCACCGACCCCATGAAACCCCGGTCTAAGGATAACACACGAAGAAAAGGGGTACTAGAAACTATACATGAATCAACCTTACTGCTTCCCTACGGATATTGCCCTAGAAAAAAAGGTGAAAGCAGCAGTACTTGAAAGCTATATGAGAACGAACTCCTCTATCGGTGTTGATATGAATGAGACTACCTTTTCGTCGGCGGGGTCAAGACAAAAATAGAAAAACGATTGATTCACCGGGAAGTAGGGAGAAAAGTGATGTAGTTCCGGTCATTTATAGCAAAGATGAGCAAGCCGGGCCAATTCCGCCCTTCAATCAGACGCTCTTGCTTTTTGGGAATTACCGCCGCACGTAACCGGCGCTGCTGGTCTTATAGAAGTTTCCGGTCTTACTCTTGCCGTTCTTGAGGAAGAGAAAGAAGACGAATGAATAAGAAAAGGCCTTGCCCTCAGAATGGTAATTGGTTGCCAGTCTCGCTCATTGGCACTAACCATTGATCTTCGGCAAATCCCCAATCAACTCGACTTTGTTTGGTGTCTGGCCAAAGCTACGAAGCAAGCACATCAACACCTGACTTGCACCCTTCTTCCCAGAGAAGTAATGGAATTGATCTCTCGAAATAGCTGAGGAGATTTGCAAACTCCATAGGTTGAAACAGAGCATAGAGGAACTCGACATTCCTGTAAATCCTCTTCTTATTACGGAAGGCGCGTTCTATAGGCGAATCTTCGGTGACCGGGGGCAATATAGGGTCACTTCAGTAGCAAGTGCTCGGGAAGATGAAAGGGAGGAGAAGGACAGTGAGGGGCGCACAGCGGGGATATGGAGCAGGCCATGAAATAGGTCTCAGAGGAATTGATCAAGCCCTATATAAGAGATATAATCAATAGGGCCTTTTACAGAGACCAAGGCCAGAACCTCCACCAGCTGACGTGTCTACTCGAATGACTCTTTCATACAGTATGCAGAGTGCTTGCTTCAGCTCCAGCTACTCAAGCCAACCAATAGACCTGTTCATACAACAATATTCTAACTCGTCTTCCTGCTTCCTGGCGAAAGGGCACTTCAAGGGGTTTTGCTTCAAACTATGCTCTGCCTCATAAGCTCGAAAGCCCTTCTCAGGTCGTACACATAGCCGGCCGAGACTTTGGACTTCACAACGATGTCGTCTATGTAGATTATATCTCCATGAATTGGCCGATCATGTCATGGAAGATTTCATTCATAGTTCTTTGCCCCAGCATTCTTCAATCCGAAGGTCATCACCAAGCATTCCACCAAGACCCCGACAGGCCACCCTATTGGAATGCCGTCTTGTGGATGTAATCTGAAGCTATGATTCTTTCCTTCATAGCAGAATAGCCGTTCCGTTCATGAACGAGTAGAACTCATGCTTGTAGGCACCATCTATCAGCATATCATCGACTGGCATGACATAGGCCTCCTTCGGACTTGCTATTGACGAAGGTAGACGTATACTCTTAGCAGCTTGCCATTCTTCTGAATCACCACGAGTCAAGCCTGCCATTTCTTCAAAACTACAGGCGAAGCAATCTTTCAATTCTTCCTTCTTTCCTTGTCTTATTTGGTGATGTTGGTGAAGCAGGTAATTGGCGAAGCTGGTAGTTCGGGGGGCGTAGCATAAGGAAATCCAACCTCTGAGTCTTAGGATCCGGGCAAAGGCTACTGTCTGAAAGGTGGTCTGACTACGACAAGTTCCGTGAGGACCAAACGGGAATCGCTTTCTTCGTTCAGAAGAACTGCCCGGTTCACCTATCAAAGAGAGAGCTGCTCCTGGGAGTATGACATGGCTGACTTCAGCCTCGTAGCGCCTGTCGGACATCGGCTCGAGGCATTTTCTCTACCCCTTCTGACCCTCTTTTGAATCTGCGATCAATGTGCTCCTTGATTTGGGCAGGGCACTGCCTGTGAGCCTGCAGGTAGCTATAAAGGGCATGGAATCTGGGCCTACTCTTATGTTATGTTTTCACACTACTTGAATGGGCAACAAAGCCCTTGTTCGTTTATCATGGCAAGAAAGCTCGAAGGTGAAAAAGTAGGAACATCTTAATCTACCAGCTAGAAAAACAGAAGAAATGGAATTCTAATTGCAACAAGCACAACATTGAATCAAACCTCACGAAACTCTGTGACTTTGATTGAACACAAGCTTCCAATTAAGCAAGGGCGGAGCGTCAAGTAGCCACCAAGAAGAAGAGGTGAAGCACCGGATATTTGGATGGAAGAAGGTCAAGGAAGAGATCGAAGGACTCAACCAGGCTGAGTTCATTCGAACTGCCAGGAGGTTCTCTAATATTTGGTCTGTTCTCAACAAGAATGGAAAATGTAGAGTCTTTATAGACTGGAAATATCTGAATGAATGTAGCAAGACCAAAGGATGAATATCCAATAATGCCTATTGCTGATTGTTTTTTGGTGCAGCATCAAGGCATGAAAGATTCTCCTTTATGGATGGCCAGGATATCCAAAATCTTCCTTGCTGAAGAAACAAACTGCATTCTCAGTTTTTGAAAGAGGTAGTCTAGCCTGGCGTTTTGGACTTACAAATGCTGGATTTCACTCTTTCGAGATCGAATCATAGTTGTTTCGAGTTTCGTAGCCAACCAAGTGAAAGACGTGCCAACTTTTCCTATATATCACAGATTCAAGTCATTACATATGAACCTTTAATACACCTACCCTTACCTCCACAAATACATCCATAGCCTAAACACAAACAACTAACACAGCTACACTTGGAGGCTTACATAACTAGCATATTGTGTGTAGCAGACAACAGCTACTGGTACGGGCTGGAGGCAATTAACAAACTCACATACAGACATCAAACATTTACAGACAGAACTTGACTTACAAGAAAATAATACAGACGACAGTAGTTTCCGAACTAAAGGAAGACAAAGACATGAAAGCAAGAAGAATAAGAAGAAGGAGTCCGCTTTGAAGTGGATAGCAGCAGTGGAAATTCACACGTTGTTTTGAGTGGATCGGATCATAAGCTAGTTCAGTTTTACCAAGTCGGCACACTTCTTAGCTCAAGTTTTTGGTCTTGATAAGGAAATTCCAATCCTTGTGTCAAATCACGCTTGTCAATTCTTCCTTGTGTCAAAAGCATCAAACAACTAACGAACTCGTCAACTCCTGATTCAATCACAGGTCTCAGGAAAGGCTATAAGTAGGCTCTTTTTGTCTCTTGCGAGAAGAAGAAGAGCTGCTGGCCTTTTGACGGCTGGGCTTCGCTATTGCTCCTATGTGTACGTCGGCCTGAAAAAGGAGTCTTCCATACCATCATGCCGATGTTATAGTGCGTCAAGCTTCGCCAGAAGCAAGATGAGGAAGCTTCATTAATAGACAAGGCTCGTTCGGTGCTTGACTGACGAACTCGTGTAGTCAGGCCTCGCCCTACCTACTGAAAGACTTCAATAAGGGCTGAGAAACTCCCCTCGTCAACGAGCGTTAGAGCGAGCGAAGCCTTCCTGGAGCTTCTCCCGACAAGGGATGCGCGCAGACGCTCAAAGCCGTTGCGCGTTAGCGGCGCATACGTTCTCTCGCTCCCTACAATGGGATTTCCGCTTAAGCTTCCCCCTGGTTTAGTTGCTTTGTAGGATTAATTGATTGGAGACCCAAGAACCATAATCCTTGAAAGAAACAGCTTCTACAACGATAGGCATAAAGGCATGATTAGTTCCACAAATCTCACTGCACTGACCATAGTAAACTCCTTCTCGTTGTACCAAAATAGAGGTCTGATTTAAACGACCAGGTACAGCATCACATTTGACACCGAAGGAAGGTAAAGCCCAACTATGAAGTACATCAGCAGATGTAATAATCATACGTAGATGAGTTTTGGCTGGTACAACCACTCTATTGTCAACTTCTAATAAACGTAATTGACCCAATTCTAAATCATCTTCTGGAATCATATAACTGTCAAAAGTTAGTGACTGTTCATCGGAACTGTTATAGTCCGAATACTCATAAGTCCAATACCATTGATGTCCAATAGCTTTGATAGTAACGGCTGGATCTACTACTACCTCGTCCATTGAGTATAACAGAGCAAAGGATGGTATAGCAATGAACATCAGGATAATACTTGGAAGGATGGTCCAAATTACCTCTATAGTAGTTCCATGAACAATCCTTTGCGGGATTGGATTCTTTTTTTCGCTGAAATGCCATAAAGCTCGAACCATCATCCATAATACGAAAACCAAAATCAGAATAAGGAAGAAAAATATATCGTGATGTAAGTCAATTATTCCTTGCATAATAGGTGTCGCTGCGTCTTGAAACCCTAATTGCCATGGTTCCGCTGCATCACAAAAAGCGATTGTGAGGAATCGCCATGCGTTTTCATTCCAAATCATTGGATTTCCTATTCATTTGATGCTCCGCTCCCTCAAAAAAAGATCAAGGAGACTGATTGGAGACTTGGCCTTGTTTTTTGCCAACGAAATCAAAGAAACAAAGAGAATGAAGTGAGAGAAAGAGGACAGGGAAAAGATCAATATAACGAAGTCAACACGGAAAGAGGAAGATGAGATTGAGAACGAAGAATCCCTTTCTTCACTATTATACGATATAATCAAATCATAAAGAGAAAGCACTTGTGTTTCGAGAATCTGACATCAGCACAACGTATGTATTCTATCATATAGTCCTTTCCATCTGTTGTGGGCTGGTCATTCATTTTCCATCCTTTCTTTGAACCTTGTGAATGCTCTGTATGTCTGCTGAAGAACTGAGTGCCATTAGGTGAGTGAACTGTCTGAATGTGAACTGAGTGCCATGTGATTGATATCAGTCCTAATAGTGGAGTGCATAATTGTGAGGTTGACTGGACCACTTCTCTAATTCCTGTTCGAATTGCTTCCATTTCTCTGCATGCAAGGAACCATCGTCTTGCGGGTCCGGATATGGACCCTTCCACGCTACAATTCTACAATATTGCTCATAAAGAGCAACAGTAGCATTGATCCTTTTATCCCAAGGTTTCTGTCTTGATAAGGACAAACCTTCAGGTATTAACGATTCTAATTCAGATTGGAGGAGAGATGATGGAATAGTAGTATGCAATAGGTTATCTACGGATGGATATATTAGAGGGGACTCAGTGGTTTTTACCCTCAATAATTGAATGTTATCCCATAGAAATTTATTGATGATACGAAGCGGGGGTCCCATCTTTTGAAATACTTTAGTATATATGTCCGGGACCATCGAAGCATATTTAGGAGTCGTAATAAAGTTATCATGTACTGTATAGACTGGAGCTTTGAAAGCTATCATTTCTTTGATCACACACATTGCTATATAAGCGTCGCGCTGATGTATTAAGTTGACGCAGGTAGCAACAAGAGTCTTCCTACTATCACGTTTATTAGTAGTGATTCTGAGACTGGCACGTGTGCGTTTCCTGGTCACCCTATCATACAACCAAATCTCCGCGGATTCGCTACACATATAATCTTGTATAGTCGTTAGATAAGGTGTACTATAAACTACAGGTTGTTCTAATTTGGAGCAGAACCAACCTACATGGTTGATCAGCTTCATTAACTGATATATGTCCGGATAGGTGATTTTCCAATAATCGTAGCACAAGCCAGCCAGCTTATGGCTATCTTTACGGCTTAGGAGAGAACCATTCTCACTATCCCGGATATTATGACCCATCGTGTAGACCGTCTTGCCATAAATAATAGGCATAAAGAGTAACTTGACCATCTTTCGAGTTAAGATGACACATGCTCGTTCGTAAAACATGGCATCTACTCGAGGTTTGAAGTACATAAGTACTCCTTCTCTCAACCACATATAAACATCTTGGATCTCCCCATCCTCAGAAGGAATAAGATTGGTTCTCCGGGCCATATCTTGGTTGAGTAGAAAGTAGCTCATAACCTGATAGGCACTTGCACTAGCGTCTTGACTCATAGGTACTCGAGAAAGATTCTTTCCATTATCAAGAGCAATTGTCTTTACTATAAACTGAAAAGGGTCGCTAGCCTTTTTGGCTTCATTTATCAATGAACGGTCGTCCGAAGCAAATTCCTTCTTCTTATCTTGGTACCACTGGTAGGCATCCTCTAAGGTAGAGAATTTCTTATATTTGAAGCTAGTAGCGCACGCTAACTCCTTACTGGTAGACAACTTCACACTTCTTCTCGGATTACCACCAAAAAGAATCAAACTTTTAGCAATATCACGCTCATGAAAATGGAGTACACCCGACCGATAGATTCTCCCACGAAAATCCATGAAGGCGGGTAAATAAAAATCATACCCATCGTAAGCGGAAGCTAGTGCTAAAAGAAAGTTCTCGAAACGAGACTGTTGGAGGGAAGTTATAAACCTGGTTATAAGGGAATCAATACTACAGACTTTCCGAATCCCCGTATCATCTTTGAAGTACCGGATCCTCAATTTGTCAGTCGCCTCCTTAAGATTGACTCGTGACAGAACTTTTGGCATAAGTAAGCCCGCAGACACCAAATATGAATAATTATTCTCTACAAATTGTAACAAGTCTGAGTTGACACGAAAAGGTTGGGATTGTAGCCCATTCAACACACTACAGAAATCAAGATATTGACTAGGATTTAACTTGATATTGAAGTGAGAGATGTCGTGAGATGACAATAGACGGAGGTTATTATACATAGAGGCTGTAGGCGAGCATATATACCCTCCTCGCAAATCAGATAAAGTCAAATCCTCGTCGCCACATCTTACTGCCTTCCAATCCAGTGGTTTGCACACCATAGGCAGACTCAGCTTGATCGGAAGTAGAGTGAAATCGAAATCACAGACAGCGTACAAGCTCTCACTTATATAAGCTTTACCTGTTTTAATAACTACGGTCTCACTGGATAAACCAATATCTTTAGTGAGATGAATAACCTTACGGTCCACCATATAATATATAAGATGAACCGCTACTTCAAATTCACCTCGAGCTTCTTTGCTCAACTTCTTCTTCTGAGCCGCTCGACTCTTCCTTTTAGCGGAGTCCGCCATCACTTTTGTGGAGTCCAATATCTCTTTGTCTTCGTTTGTCTTTTGCGACGAGATATTATGAACGAAACGTGCATGATTTAGCACAGACGAATGGAGATGGGAAATGAAAGTGGAAACTTTGACCGCAGAACAATCTTTTATACAACTATAAACCTGGGCCAGCACATGGATCATTAACGCCTCAAGCGTATAACACCCAAGCGAATTCAATAAGGGTAAATGCTTTGGAGACACAGCCCCCTTTAAATATTCTTTGGCTGTTTGGATATCATCCCCTATAAATAATTTGATCAAATTGGGAGCGGTACGGAATATATCTCCTTCCTTGAACTCCAAAGTCAAACTCTCAACTTCTCGTTGCAATTTCACCAAATTCCTCTTCTTACCCTTATTATCTAACAACAATTTGATTACTTCTGATTGATACTCATGAGATGTACTTTGAATCGGAGCTTCCAATTTTTCCAAATCATTACAAAACTCAGTCCAAAAAGTTTCGATTATTACCCTACTCTCACCTTGGTCCTGGTTAAAAGCCTCCTCACGAGGTGGCAATTCACTAACTTCGTCAAAATCCGATTCCAAACTACTACTATCTTCCGATTCCGAACTACTATCGTATGCTTCGGCAAGATCAGATTCCGAACTACTTACACCACTACCATCGCCAGCACCACCACTACCATCGCCAGCGCTACCACTACCATCGCCACCACCATCATCGACACCACCAGAACTCTCAGGGGAGAAGGATGTAGTCGACACTTTCGCGGGAATGGAACCAGCAGTTACCACCAACCCAACGCAGGGACGCATATATGGCTCCTTAGTCAAGATATAGAAAGAATACTCAAAAATCATTGAAAGAACAGGAAATAATAGAATACGACACCAATTACCAGAACTATATATAGAGATTTGAGGGAAACTGTACATAAGAAGAGGCACTAAGAACGTTCTAGCTCCGCCTTCAAATAAGAAGTAAGTAGACGTCCCCTTTGACGAGAGCGATTCGTTTTTCTTCGTAGGTTCCTTTCATTAGTGAAATCAGTCCATCCCTCAAAACAAAACCTATTTCCGCAAGAAAACAGCTCTTATTCCACAAGATGGGATTGTTGGTTTCACATGCCACCCCCTTCGTATAATAAGAAGAATAAGAAAGAGACGACTGGCTAGAGTGAAGTGAAAAGAGTCAATTGCCTTTGCTAACGCCACCTTGCTAGCCTAACCTTCGGATTGATTGCAAATGGCTCAATTGCGCCGCTACATTTTCTATCGCAGCAAGTAGAATCTCCAAAGACTCTTTCCGAAAAATAAGAAGTAGTATTGGTTATGAAGAAGATATAGTATTGATAAGAATTAGTATTGGTTGGGAAGAAGAGCTAGTATTGGTTGGTTTGCCTGGTGCGAGGAACCTTGGCTATAACTCAATCAAGAGGAGCACCCCGACCTAACTAAGCCGGATTGAGTCGATCATAGAGGAGGGATTTTGCTTACCAATAAATCGGGGACTGAACTTACCTTACGCTGGTAAGGGTGAGATGAGATATATCTAGATTCCCCAGCTCAGTAACAAGACCAGATTCACATCGGGGAGTGGGTAGTTGAGACAATCTATGAAAGCCCCAAGGGCATTCTGCAGAGAGAAAGAGAGAAGTAGATACTTGGTAGCAGAGGAAGTCTGAACTCGCATTTAGAGTGCGGCACCAAACAAGAACTAGAACTCAGAGAAGGAGCAAACAACCCACTCTCGGAGAGACTACAAAGAGAACTGCCTCCTTTCCACTAGAATCTATCAAAGCAGAGCTCTTGACTTTACAAGAAAGAACAAAGGCTAAGCATCAATCAGACCGATTGGCTGAGAGGCATCGGCTCCTAGCCTAGGAGCAAGTCTCATTGGCTTAGCTACCAACCTACCTACCCTCGCAAACCTACCTTTGATCAATAACACATACTTCCCCAAAACCTTCCTCTCTGATTCGATCCGCTTTGCTTGCCTAGCTTCGCATAGCCTCGCTTGGCTCGGAGAGAGGTATTTCTTTGATTGCCTTACCAATAGTACTTCCGCTTAGCTTCGTCCACCATTATACGCTGCTTCTTGCTCGAACTGCTCCTCCCAGTTGCTCGAACTGATCACCCCAGTTGCTTGTTGATCACCCCGGTTGCTTCTTGCTCGAACTGCTCTTCCTTACTAGCTTGTTCAAAAGTACAAGTGCATGTGGAGTAGTTTGTTGAGTCATTTGCTTCTAGGACACAGCTTTCTCATCTCATTAACTGGAAGAACTCACAAAAGTTAATTACAGGGACCTAGCCTATGAAAGAATGGGTTTTCCCTTTTGATTCACCGGGAGATGGTTTTGGATATAGGGCAGAAAGTCTTATTTCTTGCGAGACTCTTGCTCTTCCTGGTGTCAGAGTACCGACAGCACAGACTTATGCTTGGTTGTTGGTGCGCTTTTCTCTTGCTCTGTTCAAAAAGTACCAGTGGTAAGCTCCCCGCTGCGCGCCCCTTTTGTTCCCTGTAGGGTGTAGGGTAAGGTGTGGTATGGCAGGTCAAAGAGTCAAGTGGTGTCTAGGTTTCCGTGTGTGTTATTGATAAATCATCCCCCCATCTGCTCGCTCTTCTTCCCATTTATTCTCCCTGGCACCCCTGAATCGCCGCCCTGGCACATAGATTAGCAGTAGTCCCGGCGCAATGTGGTAAACTTCTTTTCCTTTCTAGATGCACCTTGCCCAACTACCTTGTGAGTCTTTTGTCTCCACAAAATGTTCTGAGCTCAAGTGCTAATGTGGTCTGAGGGAAAGGATTTCTTCTTGTTTGCTTAGCTTCCAATTTGGTCTACCGGGCTGCGAGTGTGCCTTCATTTTGAATTCAGGTTTCTTCGCTTTGAGCTTTTTACTGTTCCCCGCTGCGCGCCCCTCTTGTTATATCTTGAAGCTCCGCTCCTTGCTTTTCATCCTGACGCATCAAAAACGAACCTCGTGTTCACGAAAGTCTGGGTCTGATCGAAATGCTTCTTCTTATCGAGATGCATCATCGGAGGCTCCGGTGGCTGGAGTTAGAAGATCAGGAGAATACGGCGGGCGGATTGAAGGATTGAAGCATGCATGACTGTTGACCGGAATCTGGTTCCCGTGTCTTTGCCCACCGCATCTTCTGGAGTATTGGGTCCTTCCATTTCTGACTCTCCTCATTCCAAGCTGGAAGTCAAAACTAAGAGAGAGAGAGCCAGTAAAGAAAAATCAAGTAGGCTACCCCCATGGATGAAATTGATTTCAAACCCGTCGTCACGGGAATATTTTGGAGATCAGGCCAGGCCTCGCTCTTTTGTCAGCTCATCACCCGGCTCGCTAAACATACTAGCTCCTCCGAAAAAAGACCAGTAGTCTTTCCAACCAAAGGAAGAAGCAGTGGTTGAGAAGGCAGGAGCTCCCCGCTGCGCGCCCCTTCTCTTTGCAATACGGGCAGACACGAAGAGGCTTGCTAGTCGTCTTGGCTGGAAGCTTGATTCAATTCTCTGGTTCAGCCTACCTGGCAGGAACAGCCAATTTCTCAATACTCAAATCCTCGAACAGCACCCATACATGTAGCTAGTAGAATTGAGTAGCGGTTGGTAAGTGACATTCCTTGATGAAAGAAAGACTCTAGAAATTTCAGTGTACCGACCCCCTATCTATAGTAAGAGAGGCAGTGTGGTGTCAGATTGGGGCTTAGAAAGAAGGTGACCTTTCCTTCACTATAGGGATTGGTCCTATCTTTGGTACTTGGTTTCCTTCTGTTGCGTAGCTGCCCTTTCTTCCACTCTGTTCCTTCCCGTTCATAATTGGCGTAGCTGCCCTATCCTAAGTGGGGTAGCAGCGCGTTCCTAACTTCCCTTTCTTCTTTCCTTTGGTAATGGTGATACCTATCCTTGGATGCTGCCCTCATCCCCATTCCGATCAGTCTGAAGACAAAATCGAGCGTAAAGAAAGTTTCTCCACTTTGGTAGACAACCGGGTATTCAAGGGCTTGATCTTGCGTTCCTGATCAATTGATTTGAGAAGTCTTTCAGATCCAACAAGTGAGACGAAGCCTGGTACTCAAAAGCCGCGTATTGGAGAGAGGAACATGGTTGAAATGGAATCGAAGCCTCAGTCCCAATCAGAGAGAGCGGAGCAATATGGAACTTCCTGGCCCAATCCTGAAAGGTTAACCAAAGTAACTGATCATCTCTAGTCGGGCACCTGAAAAGTACTACCGCAATGGAATACGAAAAGGTGAAAACCTTGGAAACATAACGAAGGGCTTGTCACCTGGACACTTGCGCCTCCCTAGGAGTTCACAACAAAGGCTGCTTCATTGATTTAGGAAGATAAACGTAATAGGACCCTCTTTCTGCCTACTCACTTAATGTGATAGCATTGGGATCTGAGGTCGAGCTAAGCAGAAAGTTCAGAAGAATCGGCTCCTCTGAGCGTGAAAACGCGAAAGAAAGCCAAACGGTGTTAAAGCAGTCTAGGGCAAGGGGCTATTGTCCTAGACCAGCAAATAAGACTAAGCGGAGTTAGGGAACTAACACACGTGAGTGGGTACGAGGGGCGCGCAGCGGGGATGTGATGATGTGCCGAGTGAGGTGCGGGGCGTACTCGGATATCCAATATTCCGCTGTGTGATGTTTAGAGCTGTCCGTGCCAAGGACAGGTCAGGTCAGTTTGCGGCGCATATCTCGTCGTGCATCAACCTTACCTGCTTCGATCACTTCTACTTACATCTGTGACTGTCTATTCCGGTCTTTCTCTTAAATAGCTATCTGTGAATTCCTAAAAAGAAATCAACGTAACTCAGAAATATGCCTAGCGGCGCATCCGCCAATGCTTTGTACTACCCCGTGACAACAAAAACGGAGTCCCTTGCCACCTACTTCTCAGTCGACTTACTTGTTGGCTAGTTTTCACTTTGATTTGACTGACTAGACCTTCAGAAACCTTTGCCACATATCTCGCGTTAAGCCCTATTTCTTCTTTCTATGAATATAAGGAAGCTGACTCAGAAAGGTGCTTGTTTGAGGAAGGTTGGTATGAGTGGAAATACAGAAGACAACTAATATCAGGTGTTTATGAGGAAGCTGTTATCTCACTTTCCCTCGGTAATCAAAGTCTAAGTAGAAACTTTGTCTTTCCCCTGTGAACTCTGAGTCTGTCTTGAAAGTTCACACTAACCTCCCTTTAACATGGTCTATTTGATACAGGAAAGAGAATTCGTTCTCCTTTGAAAAGTACACCTCTCATCTTAGCTTAGGCATATCCTTGTCCCTTCCTTTTCTCATTAGTAGTTCTTGATAGTTGGTAGGAGAGTGACCAGTTAGTAAAGGTTCCGAAGGAAAGTTCCATCTCTTTCTTATGCTTGGTAGTTCTGAAAAGGATTTATGAACTCTTCCTGCTGCTTTGTTCTTCCTATTCTGATTTCTAGTTTAAGATACTTGAAGGAGGGGCGCGCAGCGGGGATACGTCACGTCGTAAAGAAGCTTCTTGTTAGCTAGTTCATATAGCATGGTACGAGTAAGCTGCTAGGGGGGATGCGCCGCTAATAGAGATAGCTAGGAGTCAAGTGGAGCTTTATGTGTGATAGATCAGTCAAGTAGTTGGGACAGATAAGTCACAGATAGGTTTTGGAAGTCAAGATATGCGAGATATGCATTTGTGGATAGGGCAACAAGTAGTATAGTAGTTGTTGGCAAAGCAAAGAATAGGACTTTCTAGGTGTTGTGAATGGCAAGTCCAGGTCTCAGGCAATAGAATCAAGATAGGCATCTGGCGGTCAACTACAAGTCAAGTAGCTAGGGATGCCTTTGAGAAGTGTAGGTCAAGGTTGAGAGCTAGGTCTTTCGAAAGAGACATCTGGTAGGGCTAGGTGCTTCAGGTAACTTGGTAACGGATGGTCAACTGGATAGCCGGCATAGGCAAGTCAGGTAGTTGTTCTCACCGGATGCCTGGCAAAGCGCCGCAGAGAATAGGCCTTTGAATAAACACAAGGCGGACCTTCGTGAATAGTTAGCAATGGTATAGATAGGCAAGCACCAGTAAGCTACTAAGGCTAGGCATATGCTTTCAAAGTAGTAGGGCATGGTCATCAAGCTTATAAACTTGGTGGAAGCACCGGGCATTTCAAATAGTAGTTGGAAAGACATTCACGTATAGGTTGTGAGCAAGGCTTGCTAGCTAGGTCAGTTTATTTACAAGTAGGAAAGGGAAACCAAATAGTAGGCGGGTAGGCTTTTTCTTGAATAAGAAGGTTATGAAATCAAAGAAGGAGCTCTCACCATCAACTTGCTATCGCCATTAGTCGCTGATCTCTTTCTATTCTCAAAGTGAGACCCAGGCTGTCTCCCTCTCTCTACTTGCCAGTCGGTCCCCTTCTTTGTTCTGGAGCATTCCTCCTCTGGATTGGAAGCAGCTTTGACCAGAAGAAGCGCAGGACGGTAGAAGCAAGGACTCCGGCACGACCCCATTGCAAGCTGCCTAGGGCGGGACTTTTGCTGCTCTGGATCGAGGTTCTGAAAGAAAGAAGAATTCATTGCCCTTGGAAAATCAATGAGACTCATTTGGGAGAGTAAGCATCGGATTGACGGACTATGTTGAGAAAGCGAACTAGGATCTGCTATGTCAGAGGGGCGCGCAGCGGGGATCATGATTCGTTTTGAATGCCGACCACCGTCTGTCTTCCAATCAGCGGGAGGGTTGAGCTCTGCGTCCTGCCCTTACCAGAAGACGACTTGGTTCACTTTGTCTCCCCGGAAAGAAGACCGGACCCACAATGGGTGACGAGCGACTGCTCTCCACGTTAGTACTTCTTGATGGGTCGACCTGCATTATTGGTGCCTCTTCCTAAGCTTCGACAATCATCGGGAGGTCTGAAAGAGCTCTTGATAGGGACGGATCCTACCCTTAATGTGCTGTGCCTTGTTCTCACGTATTTCATTGTTTGTGCTGCAGCCATTGGTTGCTGGCCTATGGAAGGTCTGGACTATGAAACCTCCCTTTATTGCTGTGCTGCTATTCCATTGAGGGTCTTCTCGCTCACAACACAAAGATACTGAGATCTTGGCAGCAAGCATTCCTACATCTGTCGCCGTAGCAGTAGCCGCCTTCTCTGTCTCACTATCACTCCTTGACTTAGTAGAAAGCGCTTGACTGCATTCCTGGAGCTTGTGGGAAGGGAGAAGGAGATAAAAGAGCGACTCGTAGTTTTGGATTGTTTCTGGAACAGCACCACTAAGCAGCACCGACTGCCACTACTTCAAGAAGATCAAGAAGGTCGGCCCGCCCGCTCTAGAACATTCTTTCTTTCCATTAGGCAAACAACTTCGCAGTCAAAACCATGGGAGAACTAGTGACGGGGCCTCGAGCGATCGTTATCCAAGACTCGGTCTCGGGGCCATATGCTAGGCAGTCTGGGGTTGATTACGCCTCCTGTATGGGACCGTACCCGGGCTGTGCGAAGACATGGTCGCGCTTAGAAAAGGCTGGGCAAGGTGCCATTCATTTGTGGGTTCCGCTAGACGGAGTGAGATTTGACAACCCTCATTTCTGGTACTTCTACGGGTCTCAGTCTCTCTCTCAGGTAATCAAGCTCCTTCACTGTCCTTTCGCCTTCTCTTCTTTCTCTGTCCTCCCATGAACGAATCTCTCACTCCCCGCTGCGCGCCCCTGACAGCCCTCTCACTAATGAAGCCAATCACTCACTGCTCTCACAGGTGGTACTTCTTCTCCCATTCGTACGACCCCGCTGCGCGCCCCTAACCCTTCCTTCTTCAATAAGCTACTCTCTTATTCCAGAAAGGAAGCACTACAATGCCAAATGAGCAATCTCGGCTACTCGTGCATCCCGAACAGTTACATGACAGAGTTTTTGAGGTCTTCGATCCTCTCCAGCTTCAGTCCGAAAAGAGAACTGTGGCTTTAGCTGTCATGGTCGGTGTCATTGTTATAAGCCTCGCGCTAGGTGAATGAATCCATTACGGAGCAAGGGATTCTTCTCAGCTCCTTTGCCCTCAAATACTTCTGAACTTCACTTGCCAGAACAGATAGTGAGATTTGCTTGGTGGGATAGTTATAGAGTAACTCGCTTACCTGGCCACCTTTCTTAACAGAATGGAAAGAATTCTCCCTCCGCGAGCTAGACACCCGGGAGGACAAAATCTGGCTTCCATTCCGTGAAGCTTTAGTACTCAATTTCCCAAACCAGACTATTATCCTTCCTGGCGCTTTGAATATTAGTAAGCATGTCCTCATGTATTTGATTGAGAGCAGTACCAACTTGAAAAAAGGGAACTCTGCTGGGGTGGGGTTTCGCCAATTACGCTAAAGGCTGACTCTGAGGTCAGTCGCTTTTTTTTTACTTCGGCGCCTTGCCAAGATCACTTCAATCCCTCCTCGGAAAGATCAAAAAAAAGAAAGAAATCTACTTGAACGAGATTTGGTCTTAGCCTTTCATGGCATGTTTATGAGCCGGTTGTCTCAACTATCAGAAAAGTCCTCCCCATTCCATTGCTATAGGCCAAGGCTGGCAAATTGGTCGGTCGAGCTCAGTGAGTTTGATATCACTTTCCGACCCCGACCATCTATCAAAGGACAAGTGCTGGCATCCTTGCTTTGGTCAAATGGCTGTGATGACTTGCCAGTTTATAGTAAGTAGGCTTCAATTCACGTAATTGATCCTTTCTAGTGCTCTCCCCATTAGACGTGTTTCCCAGCAACCTACCTTCTTCATTCTTTCGATTCATTCATTACTCGCCTTCACTTCAGCATTATTTGGCTTTCTTTTTGAGCTGATGTTGACTTTGAAGTTCAGAGTCTTGACGTGCCGGAGTTTCTCCTCCATAGCTAGTCCTCAGAAATGAATGTGCCTTCTCCATGTTCACATTAAGCCCAAGCCCATCCAAATCTGAAAGGAAAGTAGGGCTATGTATGTACTGTAGTGATTCGTCCGCTCGTTGATCGAGCAATTCATACGTGGATTGGATCCGAGGCTAGCATCTACAAAGAGGCCATATATTCAAGTTGAGGCAGTGACTTGCTTTGCTATTGAACTAATTGATCAATTCATCGGCGCATTTGACTGCCTGGAGAAGGATGTTGTCGATCGCTTGTACTCTCCCTAGTAGCACTTCCTCGCTACGACTCACGTAGTTAGTTCCGCGCTAGTGCCTCTCCCAGCTTCTCTATCAAGATAAGAGACTGGGCCTTTCTTTCGAACACAATGAGATTGACCACACAGACCGACTTCGTGCGGGCTGCTTGCTTCTCATAGGCAAACTGTAGACTCAACTTCACTCTTTTTCATCAACCACTCAATGCTGACCGACCTAATAGTGAATCTGGTCTTGAAACCCTCGATTCTCTTCTCTCTTTGCATCTATCTTTTTGACTTCTCTAACTGAATGTTTCCTCCTCCTTTTGTCTTCGCTTTCCTATTCTTTTCAGGAATGATGTGGATGGACAGCATAGGACAGTTCGAAAGGCATCCAGGTAATCGTGCCCCCCTTTCTCATTGCAAGCAAGGAAGGATTGAGCTAATGTGGTGATGGAGCGATGCTATAAAGAGATAGAGACGGCTTGCTTACTAGATCGCCCTTACCCCCGTGGCAGGGACATGTCTAGTCGGAAGATTCAGTCTAGGGCTTTGGTTGTCAACTAGTAGACGCAATAGGTCAAGCAGGTGCTACTCTTCTCATATTAGTGGTTGTTGTGAATGGATTGGAAGCTTATCTCTTTTGTGTGATTTCTATTACTCTGTCTTGCTTCTTGATAGATAGGTAAGAGTACTGAAGCTGAGTATCGTGCTTTTGCCACTGCCACCTCCGAGCTCGTTTGGATTCAATCACTTCTCATTGGTGTCCCTTTGCAACAAACGCCTGTCGTTATGTGTCACAATATTGGTGCTACTCATCTCAGTGTCAATTCAGTTTTCCACTCCCGCATGAAACACATTGCCATTGATCCTATTTCTAAGGTTCCCAATCCTACCTCGTTAAGGGACTATAGACCTATCTCTTGTTGTAACACTCTCGTAAAGGGCATTGCTCAAATTATTGCCAATCGTTTGAAAGCCTCTCTACCCCTGCTTGTTGGAAGACAGCAAACCGCCTTTGTGCGGGGGTGTAGAATTGGGGAGAATATTCGACTTGCTTAGTAGCTGATGAGAAATTCTCACATACCTAAAGGTATGCCTCGTTGTGCACTAAAAGTAGACCTGATGACAGCTTTTCACACAGTGCGATGGGACTTTCTCTTGACTGTTCTACGGATTGTGGGCTTCCCGGAAACTCTCATTCGTTGGATTGAGTCACAAAGTCCAATCAGTAGTGCCGCTGCATTGGAAGCAAAAGAGAACATATACTAGAAAGTATAGGGGTCTCGTTGATCAGAAGCCGTAGCCAACGTCATCAAGCCCTATGAATCAATCCCCTCAATAAGAAAACTGGGTATCACAAATAGGACTCTGATTACTTACTCATGCTCACGACTCTCCTCTTTCGAAGGGGAAGCGGACCCAACTATCCATCTTTAGCTAACGTCTCTTGAAAAACTGAACTTCATTTGTTCAAGTGCGTAAGAACCTTGCTTGAATGCAATAACTCCACTAGTTTGACATCCTAGTACCCGCCTCTCTTTCTGAATCCCCATCATTGGGAGAACCAGGATCAAATGAGACGGCCATTGACCGGATAAGACCCCAATATCCAAATCCATCTGTCCAGCTGCCGCTCCCCATTAGAAGCCACAGACGGAGCATCTCAACCAACCTCGAATCCATTGATTCGATATATGACTAGCCCACTAGCAAGCCAGAAAGAAAGGATAGGCAGGCCGACTGAACAACATGTACAGCAAGAAAGCCCGGTAAACAAGCAAGAGCAGGGGCGCGCAGCGGGGATACTGGGAATTGGCAAGTCAAAGGAGATATGAACTGCGCCGGGGCAGGTCGAAAGCTCAAGCAGTACGAGTCAGAGAAAAAGAGCAAAAAGACAAGCTCGCTTCTTCTTTGCGTGTTTGCTTTCCTCAATATTCCTTCGGGTCCTCTTTTGTCTTTCTAATTTGGCATGGGAAACGTTTGATTGATTATCAAACACTGCGCATCAATCAATAAGAAAACTAGCATCTGCAACAGGCAAAGCATGACCTCTGTAGAGCTAGATTCAGTCAACAGGTTACCACGCTTCAAAGGTCGGAATTGAATAAGAAACTAGTCACTACGCCGCATCCTCTACCCATGGAATAATAGCTAGGATGTGATCCTCCACCCCCCGTCGTCAGCATCAAATATCTCCGACTCGGCACGTCTTCCTCCCTTTTGATAATGTGCTTGTCCCCGCTGCGCGCCCCTCATTACCGTTTCCAATCAGGTTTTTCTCGGGATAGTGCAGAGTAGACTGGGTTAGCTGAGGTTAGGAAGCAGTAGACAGGGTATCACAGAGAGTAGAAGTAGGCATTGAATATGTCACAGAAGGTCAAGAAGTCTCACTTATCAGTAGGGAGTATTCGCAAGTTGACATTGAGGATGTCACAGAAAGAAACAAGACTGACTAGCTTACTATCGAAACTACACTTCCTAGGTCGCCCTCAGAGAAGATCAAAGACTAGTCAGAAGTCTCAGAAAGAAGCTAGACTTCCTAGGTTCACATCGGAGCCTCTTTCTTTAGTGGTCTTCTTTCGTCTCTCGTCTTGGGTTGGCAAATAAGGCTACTCATACCATACTCGATTCTTGGTCGGATCTTGCTGGGTATTCCTACTTTGCTTGGATGGCGCCTTTCGCCTTTTATTAGGACTTTTCCGCATTTCATCTAAAAGAGGATCTCTCAGCTAACTAAGCTCAACAGTTTCTATTCCTAAACCCAAAGAAAAGAGTCAGAGTCCGTCCTATCAAACAAACGACATTTTCTGGAATCTGCCATTTAGCGACAGGCGGATAATGTCTTCAAAGACAAAGAAGTCAATTGCGAGCAAGCTTTCGTTTTCCAGGCGAACCAACTACCCTGCAGCGTAGGGTTTTTCATCTTTCGTTAGCGAAAGATTCAGTGCTGATGTAGTAACCGGGAAGAGAGGTTATACGGTCGTGCTGTATCTAGTTCGTGTGATGAATACCTATCTCTTCCTCCCGCACCGACTGGCTTTGCTTTGCCCTTCTGCTCCGGCTTGGTGCTTGGTTGAATGCCTGGGCAGACTGACTGAAAGGAATGAAACTAGTTACGTTCCCCAGCCTACAGGGGAAGATCAGCTCATAGATATTGCTTTATAGATCTAGCTTTCCTCCCTGCCTGCGAGCCTAGGAGCAGCTTCACCGAAAGTCTGCTAACCGCTGCTAAAAAGCTAGTGACCCGTAATCTGATGCTACCACCAGACTGGCCGGTATACTATCTAATTCAGTTCACTGAACCCGAACCCCCTACCTTGGTTAAAGACCGGTATAACATAGTCATTATGATGCGTTTCTTCTATTGCTTTCTTTCGGCTTTTCTTCTTTGTACCGATCATCAAGCTATAAAGCCTGGGAACTCCAAATCTGAGAACACAAATCTGTGAACATAGGAACTTTCTTTCCATAGGCTCGCTAAGTAGGTTGGTTCTGTCAATCCACTGCTTGTGGACTTCACGACTTCGCCTTCAATCTTATCCAATTCCACTTTCCTTGGAATTTCACGAGATAGCTAGCACCACATCAGCTTCGTCGATTTGAATTCTGCTATGAGTTACTTTTTGAGCAAGAAAGCGCCAGAAAGATATGTCCTTTTGGAATTCCAACGAGAGTACATAAGCTCAGGAAGCAGCACATAGAATCGAGTGAAGAAAAAGAGGGGCCAGCAAACCAGTAGAAATCCGTTTCAAAGCAAGTAGCACGAGAGCCCTTCCTCGGTATAAGTCCATTCAGTCCAGACAGTCGCAAACCGGTCTTTCTTTCAATCAAAAAAGGGAGAAAGCTCTAGTTCAAATAGGTAACCCAGGAGCAAGAGGGAGTGATTCTTCTCTATAAATGATTTCTTCTCTTATATAGAATCGCCTTTCGCCTTTGGCCTGGTCAAAGCAAAAAAGAGAGGAAAAAGGTCTCTTCTGTTGTCACAAGAAGGGACTAGGTTCCTAGCTTGACAGGGAATCAACGATCGATTGTCAATATCACACGTAGGGGGCAGAAGCAAGGAAGGAGTGCCACTTAGTTCAATTCTTTTTTGAGTTCCCCGCTGCGCGCCCCTTGCTTTTCTGTTAGTGGAATAAGGCCTTGACCTCTCTGTGTGGGAGAGTGTGAAATAGGGTGGGTCGCTAGTCGATATCTGATAATAGGAGCATATCGGGCCTCCATTGAGATTCAATTGCACTTTCTTGCGTATATCTTAGTGAAGCACGCTAAATTGGACTTTCTGTGAAAAAGACCCCAACTTGTCCCCCAGGTGTCAAATCCGAAGCATCGAGACCTGGCGCTTCTACTTCATCTTTGGTGGGCTCCGTAACTCCTGACTATAACGAGTGCGGGTTAGCGGGCTTCGTATCCCAAGCGTCAGACAGATTTCGAGGTAGATTCAAGTTAGTCTTGAGATGAGGCCAAGCTCAGAATTTGGCCTAACTTCTTTTTATATACTTGAGCAAGATTTGCAGATGAAAACGAGCAGAATTTCTTGTTGGAGATACCGAGTTCCCAGGAAAAGAAGCGCCAGGATGGGTCTGGTACACGAACTCAATCTTAGGCTGGGGTGCGCTTTTGCCAGTGCTTCATAGCCCAGTGCGGATTCATATGCGTAGGAAAAGGCTTCCGCTTATTTGGTCGCCAGGTGCTGGTGCTAGCGAGGTATGGTAGACTTTCGCAGTCAAATCAACCACAACAGAGTAATGAAATGCTTCAACAGAGTTCTTGTGACCTGCTTCCCGAGCTTATTTCGAGTGAGTGAAAGGTGCGGCAAGACCGTGATCATTGAACTAGGCAAAGCGCCAGATAAGAGTCACCTAACTAACTTCACTTTCAAGATGAACTTGGTTAGACCGAGCATTTCCCATACGATTATCCAACGAGGTGGCATGGGCAAATCTTTCGTCTTCATTCACTTCAAGGCTGGTTCTGAACGCCGCGTAACATCATCTTCAACCAACCTCCACCATATACGTACCTTTCGGTGCGGTCACTACATAATTGCTTATACACTAAACAGCTGCTTATATACGGCTTACTAAAAGACTGACTTTCATTCATTAGGCCAGCGTGAAATTCAGAAAGAGAGATGTGCCTAAGGCGGCATGCAAGCAAACTGTGCACGCTAAGAAAAAAGGAGAGATGTTCGCAATTACTACCACAAGAAAGCCACCCCCCTACCCTATCTAGTTGAGGGGGCCGTCACTTCGTTCGTACCTTCTTGGCTGGTGGCTTCCAACTGAACCAATTTCATTGCCTTGTCGCCCGCCGCTAACAGAAGCTAAGCGCTTGAAATGCGCCGCACATACATACGTCTTTGTTTATACGAAGTCTTTGGCGCCGCTATGCCGGCCAGTCCCAGAATGTCCAATACTGATTCAAAGTCAAAGGAATACTGATTCAAAGTCGACGAAGAGCATTTTGATAGTCGAGACGTTAGTCAAACTATTTCTCAGTCGAGGAGTTGGGTTGGGCAAGGAACCCGCTTGACTGATGAGTCAAACTTACAGAGAAAGTAGGCTATAAGGTCAGATCTTTCACTTTAAGGGGAAAAGGCAGGCCAAAATAGGAGTCTTTGCCAGTAAGGTCTTGTCATATTCCTATACTAGTACTAGTTTCAAGTCATCTAGAGATCTATTGAAAGTTTTGAGTAAGATTCAGATCTAATGAAAGTCCTCAGCCAATCACTGGTGTCGAAAGGGTTGATTTTGGGGCTAGGCCAACCAACCTTTCACAAGAGCTTTCACGTACGTGCCAATCGAGAAAATGAAATATAGAAAGAGAAATGCGCCATTTGGGATGTTTGTAGTCTCGGTAGAGGTAGGTGTATAGAATTGAAGGATAGCTGCTGAGTGGAAAAACCTTGATTCAGGAGAGAAGGCTTTTAGGCATTAGAATCAAGGTGAAACCCTAGCCGGGCAAGGCTATAACTCAACTCATTGCCTGAGGAACCGAGGATAGCCTACTCTATAATGGCTTAAGGGAAAGAGGGGCGCGCAGCGGGGAAAGAAGACAGGGGAAGGCTACTGACTACGGCAACAAGACTTCCTAGCTATTTATTGAAGGACCATGCTGACTTATACATCTAGCTATTTAGCCAAGGACCAGGCTGAGTGAGAGTTGATAGCTCACTGAGGGAGACTTGAGAAGAAGTCATAACAGAAGGAAGATGTCTCACTGCCTCCAACTTGGAGGGCAAGAGTCCAAGTCTTATCAGAGAAGACAATCTCCTCCATCGGGAGTGTGGACTAGTTCCCTGCTACTTGCCTTTGAATGGAACATCTACGGCGATATGTTGTCTGATGAAAGAAAGGTACACTTCGCCAGGGACGTAGGAAAAGAGTATCACCTGAAGCTGGGACTGTACCAGATTTCTTCATTTGACTCGGAAGCGTCTTTCCTATAGGGCAATGGATTTTCCGTAGACTTGATTGTTCTCTATCACTTTTTTTGGGCATAGACAGTCAATCACCAGTAAATAGGCAGGCAAGATATATAGATAGAAGGTCCTTGCTTTTCACAATCGAATGGCAGTTATCAGAAGGTCCATCTTTCCTACCCAGTATCAAGAAAGACTAATGAGAAAAGGAACTACTAATAAGCAGAAAGATATGAGACTGTTACTTTTTTCCATAGTCACACTGCTACTTACACAGCATATAAGACATCAGAGAAGGCCCTACTTACACAGCATATAAGACATCAGAGAAGATACCTATTACCAAGTATCCACAAGTATCAACCACTATTCATGATAATGAGTATAGGAAATCCCATGATACAGACATAGATGAAAATGGTCCTTTTTGATAGAAAGAACGGGATGGCACGCTAAGCCCAAGTACAAATTGGGATGCGACAGAGACCCCCGCGT